TACCCTATGACTTTAGAGTAAATATATCAAAAGTATGTAGTGAACTTGATGTTGATGGATTAAGAGGAGATATAGTTACTAATAGAGCTGCTAAAGCATATGCTGCATTCCAAGGTAAGAAAGATGTTTTAATGGAAGATATTCAAAAAATTATTGTTTTATGTTTACGCCACCGTCTAAGAAAAGATCCTTTGGAATCAATTGATTCTGGTTATAAAGTTAAAAAAGTTTTTGAAGAGATTTTTGAGATTGTATAAGCAATTAACTAAAGTGAACGGTATCATTTAAAAATTGATACCTTTCTTTTATATATTAACTATGTAACTAATTAACTATAAATAAAATAACTAAAATAATTATAAAATTATATGCTATAATAAGTATTATAATAAAGCCGGGATAGCTCAGTTGGTAGAGCAGTGGATTGAAGATCCTCGTGTCACCAGTTCAAATCTGGTTTCTGGCAATTAAGTTTAATTGTGTTTGATAAACTTTTAATTTCAAAAGCTAATTATATTTATGGGTAAGGTTTATGATTGGTTTGAAGAAAGATTAGAAATTCAATCAATTGCTGATGATATTACTAGTAAGTATGTTCCTCCGCATGTTAATATTTTTTATTGCTTTGGTGGTATTGTTTTTACATGCTTCTTAGTTCAAGTTGCAACAGGTTTTGCAATGACATTCTATTACAGACCTAGTATTAGTGAGGCTTTCTCTTCGGTTGAATATATTATGACTGAAGTAAACTTTGGATGGTTAATCCGCTCTATTCATCGTTGGTCTGCAAGTATGATGGTACTTATGTTAATTTTACACGTTTTCCGAGTTTATTTAACTGGAGGGTTTAAAAAGCCTCGTGAATTAACATGGGTTACAGGAGTAACTCTAGCGGTTACAACAGTATCTTTTGGTGTGACAGGTTATTCATTACCATGGGACCAAGTAGGTTTTTGGGCTTGTAAAATTGTAACAGGAGTACCTGAGGCTGTCCCTATTATTGGACCTCCAATAGTTCAACTATTACGTGGGGGAGTTAGTGTAGGACAAAGTACTTTAACACGTTTCTATAGTGCGCATACATTTGTTTTACCGTTAGTCGCAGCTGCGCTAATGATTACACATTTCTTAATGATAAGAAAACAAGGTATTTCAGGACCATTATAAAAAGAAAAATAGTATTAAATGCGCTTTATTAAAGAAATAAGATTTTAGTTTTTAATATATATATAAATATAACAATAGGAGATATTATGTCGATCTTAAAAAAACCGGATTTAACGGATCCTAAATTACGTGCTAAATTAGCAAAAGGAATGGGCCACAATTATTATGGTGAACCTGCTTGGCCGAATGATATTTTTTATATGTTTCCTATTTGTATTTTAGGAACTTTTGTATTAGTTATTGGTTTAGCCGTAATGGAGCCTTCAGCATTAGGTGAGAAAGCTAATCCATTTGCAACTCCGTTAGAAATTTTACCTGAATGGTATTTTTTCCCGACATTTAACCTGTTACGTGTATTACCTAACAAATTATTAGGTGTTTTAGCTATGGCTGCTGTGCCATTGGGCTTAATAACAGTACCTTTTATTGAAAATGTTAATAAATTCCAAAACCCATTTAGAAGACCTGTAGCTTCAACTGTCTTTTTAATAGGAACATTTGTTGCTATATGGTTAGGAATCGGTGCTTGTTTACCAATAAGTAAAGCAATAACATTAGGTTTATTCTAAAAAAAATAAATTTTAAAGAATACTACTCATTTAATCTTTAATGTTGTTAGACTTTAAACACTTAAAAATTTTTTAAGTGTTTAAAATCTAGTAATATTAAATTTTAAAAGTTTTTTTTACATCATCAATTGCACTTTTTAAAATAGTCTCAGCTTCACCAGTTAATTGTTTTGAAGAATTTACAATTTCTAGGTATTCTGGTTTAGAGTTTGTTATATACTCACGAAGGCTTTTTATATACGGTGAAATTTCACTAATTTCTAAATCATCTAAAAACCCATTCGTACCAATGTATATAATAGCCACTTGTTCAGCTACAGGGATTGGTGAATTTTGCGCTTGTTTTAAAATTTCTCTTAATCGTTGTCCTCGAGCTAGTTGAGCTTGCGTTGCTTTATCTAAATCTGAGGCGAATTGTGAGAATGCTTCAAGCTCATCAAATTGTGCTAATTCTAGTTTTAGTTTACCTGCTACTTGTTTCATAGCCTTTATCTGTGCTGCAGAACCCACTCGAGATACTGAAATACCAACATTGATTGCAGGACGTAATCCAGCATTAAATAGGTCACCTGATAAAAAGATTTGGCCGTCAGTAATTGAAATTACATTAGTAGGGATATATGCAGAAACATCCCCAGCTTGAGTTTCAATAATTGGTAATGCAGTCATACTACCACCACCAAGTACATCATTTAATTTTGCTGCACGCTCTAATAAACGTGAATGTAAATAAAAAACATCCCCTGGGTAAGCTTCTCGGCCAGGTGGGCGACGTAATAATAAAGACATTTGACGGTAGGCTGATGCTTGTTTTGATAAATCATCATATACTACTAAAGTATGCTTACCAGTATACATAAAGTATTCAGCAATTGCTGCACCTGTATAAGGGGCAATATATTGTAATGTCGCAGGTTGATCTGCATTCGCAGCAACAATTACAGTATAACTTAAAGCTTCTCTTTCTTGTAAATTAGTTACAGCTTGTGCAACAGAAGAGGCTTTTTGACCAATTGCAACATAAACACAAACAACATCTTGTCCTCTTTGGTTAATAATCGTATCTAAAGCAATAGAAGTTTTTCCAGTTTGTCTATCACCAATAATTAATTCACGTTGGCCTCTACCAATTGGAATCATAGCATCAATGGCAGTAATACCAGTTTGTAATGGCTCACAAACAGATTTTCTACTAATAATACCAGGAGCCATTGATTCGATAAGACGTGTTTCTGTTGAAGCTGCCTCACCTTTACCATCAATTGGTATAGCTAAAGGGTCTAAAACTCGACCTAATAAACTATCACCTACAGGGATTTGAGCAATTCGACCTGTTGCTTTTACTGTACTTCCCTCTAAAATTTCTCGGCCATCACCCATAAGAACCGCACCAACGTTATCATTCTCTAGGTTTAATGCAATACCAATTGTACCTTCCTCAAATTCTAGTAATTCACCAGCCATTACCTCATCTAACCCATAAACACGAGCAATCCCATCCCCAACCTGTAATACAGTTCCAATAATATCAATATTTAAATCGGTACTATAATCTTCAATCTGTTTTCTAATAATATTACTTATTTCATTAGGGTTTGTCATAAGATACTCAATTTTTTTTCTTCCTTGAATAAGAACTTTAAATTACAGAAAAAATAGAATAAAACAATTTTCTTCTTTAGTTAAAAAACTAGAAAAATATCTTTACGAAAACCAATACTATTTAAGCTTTAATTTAATAAGCTTACTTCCATTTGTTTCGCTAAGCTTTCTAATTCCCCACGTAAACTTAAATCAATAATTTTAGAATCAACTTTAATAATAAAACCACCTAAAATTTCTTTATCCACACGGAATGTTACATTGATTTTAGAATAGTAAACTTTAGAAGTTGTAAATTCAGGACCTAGTAATATTTTAAGTTTTTCTATTAATTGTGTTTTCTGGTCTTTACTTAATGTAGAGGCAGAATAAACTTCAACAAATTTAAGACAAACAAAATCATAAGCTTTATTTAAAAAAGTTTGGGTAATGATTTGAAGAAAACCTATTCTTTTTTTATCTACTAGAAGCATTAAAAAATTTTTTGTTGTAGAACTTGTTTTTTTTGATAAACACTTTTCTAAAACATTTTTTTTATCCTTATCTAGAATCAAAGGATTAGCTAAATATTTTTCTAATACCGGAGTTAATTTTAATATTGTTAATAAATTCTCCATATCAAAAATAATTTGAAAGAAAACTTGAGTATCAGCATTCTCTTCTTTTAAATACAAATTTAAGCCTAATTGTAATAAAGCTTCTGAATACGGATTTGCTATTTTTGAACCAAACATTGTGTTAGCCATTTTTAGTCTCCTAATTGCATTATTTTCCGATTTACAATAGCAGATTGTTCCACTGTCCCTAATTGTTTTTGAAGTTTAAAAATAACACGGTTTAATGCTTTTTTCGAAACTTCCTTAATAACATCATTGAAAATTTTATTCTCTCTATTACGCAAAACCGCTATTGCTGTTGTGAATTTTTTAGAAAGATCTTCTTTTCCTTGATCCCATTTAAGCTTTAAAACATTCTGCTTTGTTACTTCCATTTGATGATTTATCTCTTTAATGATGATATCCATTTGTGCCCACTGTTTTTTAGCTTCAGTATAACGTTTATTAGAATCTGCTAAACGAGTTTCAGCATTTTGTATATCATCTACAATTTTTTTCTTACGCGCTGTAAGGTTTTCTGTTAAAAAGTTTTTTATCACAACAAAAAGGATTACCAGTAACAAGATTATATTTATAATATTTGTTTCAAATATATCCGTATTTAATGCTACTCCAAAATTTTCACTTGATGCAAAGTACTCTAGATAACTTTTCATTTTTTTATTAATTAATTAATATTTGTAAATTTTCATAGGTGCTATTTTTTCTTCTTAAAAAAGAAAAGTATATTTAAGTAAGAAGCTTTGCCATAATTTGACTACTTAAAGAATCAATTTCATTATCAAAGCTTGTTAATATGCTATCTTTATTGTTTTCAAAATTTTCAGTTGTTTCAATTAAAAATTTATCAATAAAAAGTTGAGAAGACTTCATTTTTTCTTCTAAAATATCTTTATATAGCTTTTGATAAGTTAATAAATCTAATTTAGCTGCTTTACGCGCCTTCGATGTTTTTGCTTCGTATTTTACATTTAATTGGTTAGACTTTGTTAGCACACTTGTAGCTTCGTCTAAACTTTTTTTAATATAAAGGTTTCGCTCATCAATAGTATCTAAAAGAGGTGTATATAAGATAAAATTTAAAATGAACATAAAAAGTACAAATTGTAATGCTATGACTGGTAATGTACCATCAAAATCGAATAGTCCTCCAGTTTTTTCGGTTCCTATTATTAAAATGGAGTTATAGTTATAAAACATCTTTTAGTTTTAGTATTAAAAATAAAATTTTTGTGGGGAAAGGATAACTGATTGATGGTAATAGCCAAGACGTTTTCAAGATATAATTCTCAACGTCTTGGCTAGTGTTTATTAACTAGTAAATGGGTTTGCAAATAATAAAGCTAAAGCTACAACTAGCCCATAAATTGTTAAAGCTTCCATGAAGGCGAAACTTAAAAGTAAAGTACCACGGATTTTATTTTCTGCTTCTGGTTGACGAGCAATACCTTCAACAGCTTGACCAGCGGCAGTACCTTGACCAATTCCAGGGCCAATTGCAGCTAAACCAACAGCAAGACCAGCAGCTATAACGGATGCAGCAGAAACAATTGAATCCATATAATTTATTCATGGGTTAGATAAGAAAAAATTAACAAATTTCTAATAGATTCCTTTAAATAGTAAAAATACTTAATAATTAATTAGAATTAATGTCCCTCAACAGCTTCAGCGATGTATGCACCAGCTAGAGTTGAAAAAATCAAAGCTTGCACTGAACTAGCAAAAACCCCTAAAAGCATAACCGGTAAGGGTACAATTAGAGGAACTAATAAAGCTAAAACAGAAACAGTTAATTCATCTGCTAAAACATTACCAAATAGTCGAAAACTTAATGAAAGAGGCTTTGTAAAATCCTCTAAAATATTAATTGGTAATAAAAGAGGTGTAGGTTCTATATATCTTTTAAAATATCCAAACCCTTTTGTACTTAAACCTGCATAAAAATACATAAATGATGTTAATAAAGCTAATGCTACTGTTGTATTTATATCATTTGTTGGAGCTCCAAATTCACCTTCCGAAAGCTTTATCAACTTCCAAGGGATTATGGCACCTGCCCAGTTACAGCCAAAAATAAATAGGAATAAAGTACCAATAAATGGTAACCATGGTCGATAAGCCGTTTCACCAAGTTGATTTTGAGCAATATCTTTAATAAACTCAACAACTGACTCCATAAAGTTTTGCCAACCATTAGGAACTATATTCTTATTTGAAGTTCCTAAAAACGAAAATAAAAGTGTTAATAATATTACAAAAGAACTAACGATTAATACTTGGCCATGAAAAGTAATATCATTTAATTCCCAGTAGAGATGTTTTCCAACTTCGATATCTGATAAAAAGATTAATGAGTTCAAATGAATAAAATTAGTACTTTCCAGAATATTCATATTTAATTTTAGTAAAGAGATAAATTATAACACCTTATGCAAAAATACGCATACAGATGAATGCTATGGAACCAAAATTAAAATAATTATAGTTTAAAACACCTAAAAAAGAAAAATTTTAAATAGAAAACTTTTCTATCATGTAATGACTAAATAGGACCCTCAAAGTTTACCTAATTAGTTATTTTCTAATTTTTTTGGCTTTTAAATAATAATATGTGGTCCTAACTTCCTAATGTATAACGAGTAAATCTTTTAATTTTAATATTTTCACCAAAAAGAGTAATTTTTTCCTTTATTAATTCATCAATTGTAATATTTGAATCTCTAATAAATGCTTGATCAAGTAAACTTAAATTTTTCAAGGTTTTTTCAATTCGCCCTAAAATAATTTTTTCTTTAATTTCATCAGGTTTATTAATTAAATCTTCTTTCTCTGATTCAATTTCTTTTTCTGCAAGGAAAAATTCTTTTGGTATTTCATTAGTATTTACATAAAGAACATCGGGTGAAGCTGCAATTTGCATTGCAATGTTTTGAACTAACTCTTGAAATTCTTCACGGCGTGCAACAAAATCTGTTTCACAATTAACTTCAACTAAAACACCAATTTTTCCACCAGCGTGTATATAACTATTTACAACCCCTTCAATAGTTTTTCTATCTACTTTCTTATCTGCAGCAGCCAAACCCTTCTGACGTAGAGTCTTAACAGCTTCTTCAAAGTCACCATTTGTTTCTTGGAGAGCTTTTTTACAATTCATCATACCAGCACCAGTTTTTTGTCGCAATTCTTTAACTAGTGCTGAAGTAATTTCTAAAGTCATAATAATATTTTATCCTAATTTTTAATGTTGTGATTAACTTTTAACCTTCTTTTTTAAATTTTTAGAGAATTTTGTTGTCCTAAACAAATACTATCTGCTATATTTTTAATAATATATTTTATTGATCTAATCGAATCATCATTACCAGGGATTGGTATTGTAGCTAAATTTGGATCACAATTTGTATCAAGAATCGAAATAATAGGGATATCTAAAGAAAGCGCTTCTTGAATAGCAATAATTTCACGTTTTTGGTCAATTATTACTAAAATATCAGGAATTTTTTTCATTCCCTTCACGCCATTAAAATATTTTTTTAGCTTTTCTAATTCTTTTTTTAAATTTGATGCTTCTTTTTTAGGTAGGTTATTAAAGGAGTTTAACTTTTCTTGTTCTTCCAATTGATTTAAACGATCAATTCTCCCTTTTATAGTTACCCAGTTTGTTAGCATTCCACCCAACCAACGATGATTTACATAAAATGCACCACATTTTTGAGCTTCAATAGCAATCAAAGAAGACGCTTGTTTTTTTGTACCAACAAATAGAAAAGTTTGGTTTTTTGCCGATGCTTTTTTACTAAAATCACAAGCTCGTTTTAAAAATTCAGTTGTCTGGATTAAATCTAAAATGTGTATACCATTACGTTCTGCATATATATAAGGAAACATTTTTGGATTCCATCGATGAGCTTTATGTCCAAAATGTACACCTGCATCTAAAAGTTGAGCCAATTCAATTTTAGCCATAGAAATAATAATCCTTTTTATTTTTAAATATTTTATACTTAACTCTTTTACTTATAGTTAAAACGTTTTTCTTAAATTAAATAATAATTATTTTTGTGTTAATTTATATGATAACTAGTATAGCAGACTTTTAACTTTTTAATTATAAATGGGAGAAAAAACAACAGTTATTTAATTATTATACTTAAATTTTATTAATTTTTTTAATTTTGTTTGTTTTGTTTTTAATTGTTTTTTTAAACTTAAATTATCTTTTTTTGTTATTAATTTTTCTGGTAGTAAAACTTTATTAAAAGTAATATCTTGGTTTGCGTAGAACCCTGTCCCTGCTGGTATTAATCGTCCTGTAATAGCATTTTCCTTTAAGCCTCTAAGCCAATCTGTTTTCCCTTGGATAGCTGCTCGTGTTAAAACTCGTGTTGTTTCTTGGAAACTCGCTGCAGCTAAAAAACCATCTGTTTTTAAAGAAGATTTTGTGATCCCTAATAAAATAGGACGGAATCCTAACTTATTACTATTTTTGATACAAAGATTAATATATTGAGCTTGATCTAAATCTATAATATCACCAGGTAAGAAATTAGTTTTTCCTGGGTATTCTATATAAACTTTGTGAGTCATCTCTCTAACAATTAATTCTACATGCTTACCTGAAATTATAACTCCTTGTGAAATATATATGGCTTGAACAGATGTCAATAATAATGTTTGTAATTTTTTTAAACTACGGTAAGCTGACTCATAAATAGATAATGTCCCTAAAGAACAAAAATATCGGAAGTATACATGAAGAAGAGTATGAGGATTTAGAGGACCTTCAGTTAATGGTTGTCCTACGCATATAGATTCATAATTTTTAACTAATAATCTTTCAGAACGTGATGCTATATAGTAATCATAACTTTTAGATGGGACTGTGCTAATTAAAATGAGATTAGAAGTATACTTTATTGATTTAATAAAACCTTGTCTGGTTGCAAGAAGAGCTTCAGTTTTAGGCTTACGAGCTTCTAAAATATTATCAATTTTGGGTAAACCTTGCACTATATCACCAGTTTTTAATCGTTCGTAAACTAATTGCCCAAAATTTTCTTGTCCTTTAATATAATCACCAGGGATTTTTCGAATTAAAGCTCCTGTGGAGAAAAAATAAGGTTGACCTAAATGTAAAGCAATTTTATTACCTTCGACTTGCTCCATTAAACCAGAATTTTTAATAAGTACATTATTATTGAAAAGTTTGTTTACTTTTAAAAATTGGTTCTGTTTATAATTATGAGTAAAACTATCTAAAAAAACCTCTTCATAATCAGATTTTGTTGTTAATAGGATATTAGACTTTATATTATTCCGTTTTATTTTTACACTGTAAACAAAATTGTCAAATGGGAATATAGTATCAAATGAACCAATAACCGTATAAGGGTCAATAAATTGTTTTTCCTCTACAAGTAAATTTAAAGATACATCCGTTTTCTTTATTTCTTTTGGTATCACAGAATCAAAAAGAAAAGTTTGTGAATAAATTAGATTTACTTGGCCATAAGAATTCTTTTTTTGTGGTCCTTTATACTCAAAGATTAATTCTGTATCATTTGATTGAAGCGAATAATCAATTGTTAATGGGGAATCAACAAATTGTATTGGGCAATCAATTTTAATTTGTTGACCAGATGCAACTTGTAAATTAAAATTTTCTACCAATAGATTAAGAGGTGCAAAACAATTTGATTCAAAAATTTTAACTGAACGCTCATTCGTAAACTCATAACGAGTTATAGGACGAATATATAAATAAGTCTCATTATTAATGTCTTCAAATTCTACATAACTTAAAACTTTAACTTCAAATTTATTTAATATTAACTCTCCAGGATAATAAACCTGTTCATTAAACTCCTTGGGTAATTTTGGTTTTTTATTCAACAGATGTCTCTGTCCTGGCTTAATACTAATATATTTAATTCGTTTTTCAACTTCAAAATCTATAAAGCCTTCTATATTAGTAAGATAATTAGGGAAGATTTCTATATCTTTTTTTATATAATCTCCCTTTTTAAATTTGAAATCTTTTTTGTTTGAAGTTGTTTGAACTATAGCTTCTGGTATATAAAAAATTGTTGAGCCTGACTTTAATTTATTGGTCGGATTATTACTTAACTGCTGACCAAATAAGCTTGGCTTATAAAAATTTGAAATATAAAATTTTCCACCAGTTTTTGTTTTATATTTCTTATTGTGTAAGAAACCGAAAGAAAATAAACGATTATTAAGTAGTTCTGGTTTTAATACTATTTCATGAGTATGAGATAAATAGACTTTACATTTAGTAACTTCAATATTATTTCTCTCTATAAATATCTTGAAATTATTTAACCCATAAGAACAATTTTGGATACTTAGACTGTTTATTTCTTGAGTTAATTTGTTTCTAGATAAATGAATAAAACCACCTACAGTCGTAACCATTTTTGATTGTGCTATAGCTTGGTTTTTATAAATTTTTTCTAATTTTCTTACTCTTAGATTTGTATTAAATGCAATGCTAAAAACTTGACCAGATAAAACCCAAAAAATATAATTTTTTTTACTTCGTTTACTAAAATTTTCATTGACTGACATTTCTGGGAAGCCATCTTTTTCCAAGAATATTTCACCTGGTTCTTTTGCACAAATATATTTAATTTCCTTTTCAGCTAAGTTTATTTCTTTTATTTTCGGAGCAGCTTCAAATAATACTTGATTACGTTTAATGTAATTATTATTATTCACAAGAATTATAGTACGAGCTTCAACCCGTATTTTTACTATTTCATTTGCATAATTGATTATTGCTAACCAAGATTGGTTTTCACTTACTACAGCGTCTTGGCCGTAATTAGTACGGTACGGGCTAACTTTTAACTCTGGTAAAAAATTTATATAACCAGAACATTGAGCACGTCCCTGGCGAATTAATTCACTTGTGAAAATCCCTCCTGTATGAAAAGTTCTCATGGTTAATTGTGTTCCAGGTTCACCAATAGATTGTGCCGCAATTAAACCAACTGTTTCACCTAACTCTACCAAAGTACCTAGTGCTAAATTCCAGCCATAACACTGTTGACAAACTGCTCTTCTACATTCGCAGGTTAGTGGAGACCTAATCAATACTTTAATAATTTTGAATTTAATTAATTCATCAATAAGCGGTGACGTTATTTGTTGGTTTCTTAAAGCAATAATTTCGGTACTTCCTGGTTTAAAGATTGTAGACGCTAGGACACGACCGTTAAGAAGTTCTTTAAGTGATAAAAACCCCTTTTCATCTTTTTCTACATCTTCTTCTAAAAAAATACCTCGCTCCGTCTTACAATCTAATTCACTGATTATAATACTTTGAGCAACTTCAACAAGTCTTCTTGTTAGATAACCTGAATCCGCTGTTTTAATTGCTGTATCAACTAAGCCTTTCCGAGCACCATAAGAGGAAATAATATAATCTGTAATTGATAGACCTTCTCGGAAATTTGCTCCAATGGCGCGATCAATAATTTTACCATTTGGGTCTGACATTAAGCCTCTCATACCAACTAATTGTCGAACTTGTGCAATGTTACCACGTGCACCAGAAAAGGCCATAATGTATACCGAATTTAAAGGATCATTCTTTTTAAAAAAATCTATTAATCGATCTTTTAATTCTTCACTCGTACTATTCCAAATATAGATAATCCTCTGGAAGCGTTCTACCTCTGTAATCTCACCATTATTTGCTTGTGATTCTGCTAAAAAAACATCATTAGATGCAATCTCCATAAGAGCAGTTTTAGCCGGTGATATTTTTAAATCTTCAATACTTATAGAAATCCCAGATTTTGTAGCGTATTCAAACCCTATTTCTTTTAATTGGTCGACAAAATAGGCAGCTTTTCTCTGACCATAATTTGTAAATGCCCATTCAATAATTTTTTTTAACTCTTTTTTATTGATTATGTTGTTAGAAAATATTTTTGATTGCTTTAACATCTTATTATACCTCCTATTTATTTAATATATCATTAATGCACTGGTTAAAAATAATACGACCAGGTGTAGTTCGAATATATTGGACTAATAATTGCCCGTCTTTTGTCTCTTTACGTTGTAAATTATTATAAATATGAAGAGTCTGTTTATTAGCTAGAACAATAGTCTTTAAAAATTTTAATTCAGTATCTAAGGTAATATCTTTTGGGCACCTAACCCAAATAGAGGAATGCAGTTGTAGTTGTTTCTGCTCATATGCTGAAATTACCTCATTAAAATTAGAGAAATAATTAGTTGAACCTTTTAATCCCATTCTATTTTGTGCGGTTAAGTAATAAAAGCCTAAAACCATATCTTGTGATGGTTGAATATTTGGCTCACCAGTAGAGGGAGACAAAAAATTATTAGGAGCTAAAAGACATAACCTTGTTTCCAATTGGGATTCAAAAGACAGAGGAATATGTACTGCCATTTGGTCACCATCAAAATCTGCATTAAAAGCTGGGCAAACCAGAGGATGTAACTGAATAGCTCTTCCCCTAACTAATACGGGATCAAAAGCTTGTACGCCCAAACGATGAAGAGTAGGTGCACGGTTTAAAATAATAGGATGTTTTCTTAATATTTCTTCTGTTAAATACCAAATAAAAGATTGATTACTATAAATAATCTTTTTAGCCTTTTTTATTGAATGAGATAAACCCTGCGAAAGTAATTTATAAATAATGAATGGCAAAAACAACTCGATTGCCATTTCATAGGGTAACCCACATTGGTTTAACTCCAATTGAGGACCTACAATAATAACAGAACGCCCAGAATAGTCTACCCGTTTACCTAATAAGTTTTGACGGAATCGCCCTTGTTTACCTTCAATAATATCAGCTAATGATTTTAATGGACGTTTATTTGCATCTAATACTTTTGAACCTCGTTTACCATTATCAATCAATGTATCTACAGCCTCTTGAATCATTCGTTTTTCAGTTAGAATAACAACACTAGGTGCATGTACTGACAATAAACGTTTTAATCTTTTATTTCTAATAATGATTTTTCGGTAAAGTTCATTTAGGTCTGAAGTCGCAAACCTTCCATTATCTAATTTTACCATTGGTCTAATACCAGGTGGGAGAACAGGAAGAAAATGTAACACCATCCATTCTGGTCTTGTATTAGTCGTTAAAAAATTTTCAAATATACGAATCCTTTTAATTGCATCCTCTACTGCTTTTGTGACATTAGAACAAAACATTATGTTACGATTACTTGCAATTTCTGCTTTTAAATCAATTCGTTTTAACCTATCGTATAAAATTTCTGCACCTTGACGTTTTTTCCCATAAACAAAGCCCTCACCTTCTGTATCATAAAAAAAATCATCATATTTTGAAACATCCTGATCTTGCTCAGGCTCCTTACCATTATAAACAACACCTTCGAGTTTAGTTATTGAAGAATCTAAAATAGTGGATAAAAAGCTAGGTGACCCTTTTAAGTACCAAATATGCACAACTGGTGATAATAAATTAATATATCCCATTCTGTGTCGACGTACTCGAGATTCTGTCAACTCTACACCACAAATTTCACAAATTAACGTCTCTGGTTCTTTGTGTTTATAACGACCACAAGTACATTCCCAATTTTTGATAGGACCAAAAATTTTTTCACAAAACAACCCACCTTTTTCAGGTTTATGAGTTCGATAATTGATCGTTTCAGGTTCAGTAACTTCACCAACTATCTCTCCGTTAGGTAAAATTTTTTCAGCCCACTCTTTAATACGTTCGGGTGAAGCTAAATTAATTTTAACATACTCAAATTGTTGTTTCATGTTTTTCATAATTCCATAATTTTATACAAATAAATATTTTTATAACTTTGAAATAAACTCAATCTTTAGATTAATTTGGATTTTACAAGAGTTAATAGATTAACTTTGTAAGATGCCATTTCCCCATTATCTAATTTACCAATTTGGTGAGTCGTAATATCTAACCCTAAAGCATTTAATTCTCTTAGTAATACTTTAAAGGACTCAGGAACACCTGGTTCGGGTATTGGATGACCTTTAATAATGGCGTTAAACACTTCATGTCGTCCGTTGATATCATCAGATTTTATAGTTAGTAATTCTTGCAATGTGTATGCCACACCAAAGGCTTCTAAAGCCCAAACTTCCATTTCCCCAAACCTTTGCCCACCATGTTTTGATTTACCTCCTAATGGTTGTTGAGTTACTAAGGAATAAGAACCAGTTGAACGTGCATGCATTTTTTTATCCACTAAATGAATAAGCTTTAAAATATAAGGCTTTCCAACAAGAATAGAATTATCAAAAATTTCACCAGTTCTTCCATCTGTTAATAATATTTTACCAGGGGAAGACTTATTAAAAAGCCAAGGTTTATTTGTTTTTTTAGCAGCTTTTCTTAAAGTCTTATTTATTAATATTCTTGAAGCATTTGGTCTGTACATTTCATCAAATGGAATCACTTTAAATCTACGATTTAAGTAATCTCCAGCAAAACCGAGCAGACATTCAAAAATTTGACCTACATTCATTCGTGAAGGAACACCTAAAGGATTTAAAATAACATCTACTACTGTACCATCGGGTAAAAATGGCATGTCATGTATTGGAATTATTTTTGAAATAACACCCTTATTCCCATGTCGCCCAGAAATTTTATCACCAATTCGAATTTTTTTAATTTGCGCTATAGAAATACAAACCCATTCGTATACACCAGAAGCTAAATTATCCCCTTTTTCACGTGATGCTGTTTGTATTTCAATAACTCGACCTGAAATACCATTTGGTACTCTTAAAGAAGTATCTTCTGGTTCTGGTGATTTGATATTGAATATTGCCCTTAATAATTTACTCTCTGGTAATTCTTCATCCTCTACTATAGGGGTAATCTTACCAACTAAGATATCACCAGCATTAACAAATGTTCCTTTTTTTATTATACCATTTGTATCTAAATTAGATATAGCATCCACATCAATGTTCGGGATGGCTGTTGTTATTTCTTCTACACTTGCGCTATCATCTACAAGCTGTAGTTCATATTTTTCTATATGGATTGAAGTAAAAAGATCCTCTTGGACTAATCTTTCACTAACTAGAATAGCATCTTCGTAATTATAACCTTCCCAAGGCATATAAGCAACCGTTAAATTTTGACCTAATGCAAGTTCTCCTCCGTCAGTTCCAGGCCCATCAGCAATAATTTGACCTGGTTTTACAATTTCACCAGTCCAAATTAATGGTTTTTGATTAATTATAGTTTCTTGGTTTGAACGACGGTATTTGTCTAAAAAATAAACTTTAGAACTTCCAATATTTTTATTATCAAGTATTATAATACGGTCTGCCGAAACGGAATCAACAATCCCATTTAATAAATTTATAATTACTACTTGTGAATCTGCTGCTATTTGGTGCTCAATACCTGTACCAATTATAGGTTTTTTTGGATATAACAAAGGAACAGCTTGTCTTTGCATATTCGAACCCATTAATGCACGGTTAGCATCATCGTGCTCTAAAAATGGTATTAGAGAAGCACCTATTGCTATAATTTGTATAGGAGAGACCGCTATAAAATCAACACTAACGGAATCAACAATTATAAATTCATTATAAAAACGTACAGGGACCGAAGTAGTTTGGAAAAACTCATCTTTTGTTAATAAAACATCCCCAGATGCAACTTTATAAATAGTTTCTTGTTCCGCAGTTAAATAAATTGGGCCTAATCCTCTTAATACTTTTCCTTTATAAACACGGAAAAAAGGAGTTGTTATAAAACCATAATGATTAATTTTCGCATGTGTTGCCAACGATGCAATTAAACCAGCTTTTTGTCCTTCAGGAGTTTCAATTGGACACAAACGACCATATTGTGTTGGGTGAATATCTCTTGCTGCGAAGCTAACATGTTCACTATTTAAACCTCCGGGACCTAAGGAACTAATCCGACGTTTATGTGTAAGTTGTGCTAGAGCATTTATTTCATCAAAATATTGTGACAAAGGACTTAAGCCAAAAAATTCTCTTATGACAGAAGTTAAAACTTTTGCATTGACTAAATCATTCGGCATCAAAGTTTCTTCTAGTGGTATGTCTTCCTCAAAATTTTGGTTGGCTTTCCCTTTATTGGCTTTAATTTTTATATCCTTAGACTTTTTGTCCGTAGTGCCCCTTTTTACTTTTTTAACCCTGAACATATCAGGTGTTAATTTCTCATCGGTAGTGATTTTTTTTCTTAGTCGATTAAGAGCTACACGTACTTGTAATTGTAAAAGTTCACCTACGGAACGTACTCTCCTGTTTTCTAAGTTGTCTATATCATCAAGTTTTTCATTATAAGAACTAATATGAATTAGCTTATCAATAGCTTTTAGAATATCTAAAGAGGTTAAAACCCTTATATTTAATGGTAAACTAATCCCTAATTTTTTATTAAGTTTGATACGACCTACTTCACCAAGATCATATAAATTTTTATTTAAAAGACGTTCAGTTATAAGTTCACGTATTCTAAAAACTGACATTAGCATACTTTTATTATAACTTCCAAAAGTGGCCTTATGAAACATTTTGTCATAAATAACTGAATTCAAAGATTTAACACTTTTTCTTAAGAACTCATAGTTTTGCACTGTTTGATAAATTTCATGTTCTTCTAACGAAAAGCCAACTAGAAACCAATTTATAGGGATTTTATATTGCTTATCAAATTTAACCCAAATTAAATTGTATTCTAATTCAAAAGTTAACCAAGAACCATGCTTTGAAATAATTGTTCCTTCATAAAAAACTTTTTTCTCTTTTTGAATACGTTTATAATAAATACCAGGACTTCTAATAATTTGACTAACAATTACCCTTTCGCAACCATTAAATATAAAAGTACCTTTCTCAGTCATAAGAGGTATTTCACCAAAAAATACTCTTTCTTTAGGTGAGAAATCTTCTGATTGTACTGATCCGTTTTTCACCGTTTCGTTTTTTTTCAACGACATTAGAACATAAACTCTTAAGTTATAATTCCCCTTTTTCTTTAGAGCATTTAAAATAGCAAAACTGGGATAATAAATTTTATATTCTTGCCCATAAATTATTAATTCAATGCCACTTCTTTTATTTAGTATTGAAGGACAATTGGTTAACTCTTCAGGTAATCCTTCTGTTAAAAACCAACAAAAACTTATCCGTTGAACTTCTGATAAATCTGGGAGAATTATCGGGAATTTTTGCTTTCTATTCTCTAAAATATCTTTCATAATATATCTAAGTTATATATATATATATATATTTTATATCTAAACGGGATATTGAAAACAAATGAGAATTAAAATATTAGTTTAATGTAGGGAAAGTTTTTTTAAATAAATTTGTTTTTTTTCTAATAGCTGTATTCTTATGAATAATTTTTTTTTTTACTGCCTTGTCAATCTGACTTACAACTGATGAAAAAGAAGCTCTAAGCAAAGCCGTATAATTAGATTTCTCTTCTCCTACGCTAGATGCTTGCTGACTAGAAGTTTTAATAAGGTTTAAATGATTTTTTTCATGGCTTTTTATAAGAGATTTATATGAATTGTTCTGGATACGGTTTCTTTTATTAATTTTTATACGTTTTTTCGACGATTTAGTATTTGCCATTTTTTGTTATCCTTAATAAAAATAATATAATAATGTATAACATTATTATATACTAATATATTATTTTTAAGCAAGTTGTATATAAAATTAAATATTTAGTTATTAGAAACACTAAATTAAAGGAGAGAGTCGGATTCGAACCCACGGAACGCGTAAACGTTCATCTGATTTCAAATCAGACGCAATCGACCATCTCTGCCATCTCTCCTATTGATTATGATAATATCTTAATAAATAGAGCATAATTATACGCTCTATTTAAAATATAAGTTTTTACCCACTCATACTTACAAGTCTATAAGAGAAGGTACTAGTTCGTCAAGTTAAACTAAAGTAGATTAAAGATTTAGAAAAACTTTTAGAATAAAAAAACACTAATACCTCTGTTAGGATTGTATAAAAACCTGATATTATAAGATCCTGTTTCTTATTTCCATTTTATAGAAGCTGGGTTAGGGTTTTTTCCGATAGAGAAATCCCTTTTCCCTACTGGAGTTCGGCCTTCATTTGATGTTTCAGGAAAAACACCATCTTTTGGATGTAGAAATTGTATTTCTCCACCTGGGAAAATTCTATAAATTTTGTAATCTTTAATTTTTAATTTTCGTAATTGGGTACCTAGGGCAAGGCATTGTTCTTTACGAGCAAGATATAAAAGGTTTTGACCTAAAAGCATTAATGCTGTACCAGCAGTTGGCATTTCAAACAGCTGTTCCGTAGTAGAGTTCCAAGTAATAACATATTTCTCTTCATACTCTGCTGAACGTAACCAACCACCAGTGCTACCACCGAAAACAGGCATATATTTACTAGGATAAAGTGACATAATTATACGGATCTAAAATTAAATCTGAAAATTTAATAAGTTTATATAAATTCTAGCGGAGGCCGGATTTGAACCTGCGACTTTCGGGTTATGAGCCCAACGAGCTACCAAACTGCTCCACTCCGCAAAAAGCATAATTAACTCTAATATTTAGAGCTAATTAAGTATCATTATTCGGGACGGCAGGATTTGAACCTGCGGCACCCTGCTCCCAAAGCAGATACGCTACCAAACTGCGCTACGTCCCGTAATTGATTGATATACCATTACAGCATATCAATACTAGGTTATTTATGTCAAGAAGATTATATTAATAAAAATTTAAGCTGCAGCTTCTTTAGCAGCATACATAATTTCTAGGGTTATAGTTTCCATTTTTTGTTCTTGAGCAAACTTTTCGGTGTTTCGTTTAATCTTACCTCTAATAAATCCTGGGATTTTTGTTAATTCGGCCTGTGATTCCAAATTCCATTTTATTTCTGAGTCTTGTGAAGTTACAGACAACCCTGCACTCAAAACTTCTTTTGTATCATGACCACCAAAAATTTCTAATAGATGATCTTCCATGCCTAATGTGAAAGAATTATAGATCAAGTCTGCAATTTGGTTTGCCCCTTCATAACCAAGAAATGGTCTATAGCTTAAAGGGAAATTTTGGATATGAACCGGGGCTGATATAACACCACATGGAATATTTAGACGTTTAGCAACATGTCTTTCCATTTGAGTACCAAAAATTACTGCTGGTTCAACTTTAGCTATTAAATCACCAATTAAATTATGATCATCTGTTATAACAATTTCATCACATAAATCACCGACTTCTTTTTCAAACCAAGACTTATCATACTTACAATAAGTCCCAGCCCAAACAACATTGATACCCATTTCCTTTGTTAAAATTTTAGTCATAGCCGCTGCATGAGTAGAATCACCAAATACTATTGCTTTTTTCCCTGTTAAATTTTGGCAATCTATAGATCTTGAAAACCAAGCTGATTGAGAAACAAAACGAGTTTGTATATCAATGTATTTTTCAAAATTAACATCTGCTTTATTATCATTTAGGATATATTGGATTTTTCTGATGCAATTAGCTGTTTCAACTACTCCCATAGGAGTGGTATCAATAAAAGGCATATCAAATTCATCTTTTAAGTATTCTGCTGTCAGTAGACCAATTTCTCTATAAGGAACTATATTAAACCAAGCTTTAGGTAAGTTTTTTAATTCTTGTACCGAAGCCCCTTCTGGTATAATACTATTAATTTTTATATTTAAATCTGACATCAGGCGTTTTAATTCAGCAATATCATGTTGGTTATGAAAAGCTAAATTGAAGGAGCCAATAATATTCACTGAAGGTTCTATTGTTTTAGTTGTGTCTAATTGTTTAGTTTTTTGTGCCTTTTTTATATAAAATTGTACAATTTGCTCTAAAGTACGATCTGCAGCTTGCATTTCATTTACTCTATAATGATTCACATCCGCTAATAAAACGTCAGCTTGTGTCTCAATCGAAGCACGGTTAACAAAATTTTGTAAATCTTCTTGTAAAATACTTGAAGTACATGTAGGAGTTAAAACAACTAAATCTGGTTTTTCTTCCTTATCCTTTCTACTAATATTATTAACAACTTTTTCTTGTGAACCTCTTGCTAAAACATGTCTGTCAACAACACTTGCTGTTACAGCAGTGAAATCACGTTTTCTTTCCAGCATTGATCGCATAACATTAAAATAATCGTCACCTAAAGGAGCATGCATAATAGCGTGGACATTTTTAAAAGAACTTGCAATCCTAAGAGTACCAATATGAGCAGGACCTGCGTACATCCAATAAGCTAATTTCATAAGATATTATATTAGTTTAAATAAATATTTTAGAGTGTTCAATAGAAACACCCTCTAGGGAAAAGAGGATTATAATACATTTTTTCAAATAAAGAACACCTTTTTAAAATACACTTAATATAAAGTTAAAATAATTAATTTTTTTTTCTAGATAATAAAATGTATTTTTAAAAATTTGTTCGTGCATGTAAACTATAATATCATAGACTGTTAGGGTCGATGCCCGAGTGGTTAAAGGGGGCGGATTGTAAATCCGCTGGTTTTCCTACGTTGGTTCAAATCCAACTCGGCCTATTAAAATTTTTGACTTAATCAAAAATTATTGATCTTAACGCCTAAAGAATAAACTACTAGAGTTATTTTTTAGGTTTTTTTGGCGCTTGATCTTTTCTAATCCTATCCCACCAAATAAAATCAGGACCATCTCGACCCAAATGTACTTCAATTGCTTCACGCATAAAGGTGTTACCTTCATACTTACCAAAAAGAGCTCTTAAAAAACAAGGTATAAATATAACAACCCAAGCAAGAAAAGCTAATAATGCTGCTTCTGACTTGTCTGCTGGGTTTTTAACAAATACATTTGTAAAATTAATAAATAGTTCATGGAAAATTCCTTGGAACGAGATAATTATTATACCATACATAATATTGAACCTAACAAATCTATCCTCTGGTATTTTATAACGTACTAAAATACCATACCCTACTAATAGATAAATAAAAGATAAAAATGGCACTTTTTGTATAATATTTACAGATTCTGCTATATAATTGGGTAAAAAAATCCTTACAAGAAAAGGATGAGTTTCAGCAATTAAAGGCATATGTGTATTTACTACATCTAAATAAGGTACATAATAGGCTAAAACTGAAAGAACTCTTTGACAAACTAAGCCATTAAAGGCTAAAAACCATTTTCTAGGCTTATTAAAATTAAATTTTTGTTCTAGCACAAAACCTAGTACCAAAAATAAAATAAAAATAAAGATTTCAACCCAATAGACACCGAAAAACAATTCTAGTACATTTCCTCTAAGATGATCAAACATCTTTTAGACCTCACTATTTTAATATGCTATAACTTAAAAACTTAAAAAATCGATAAAACACAGAATTATATCTTACCTTGCAGTTAATAATACAGGTATTTTGTATAAATGTCCAGTTGCGATTGGTTAGTTAAAAAAAAGATTGTTTAAATTTTAAAAATTCAAGGTTAAATTTAACTTTTGCACGATTTGTTTTACCACCAGCGATAACTTTTGTTGGAAAATACAATAACCAAAACTCCGAAAAAGAAATATAACTGATTAAACTACTTACCATTAAAAATAAAAAACCAAAATAAATTAATTTAATACCTGGGTCAGATTTAATCTGGATACCTGTCGAAGAAATTATATCAGTAAAATTAAAACTGATTAAATCAGTATTATAAATAGTATCACCTATATTAATAGTCTTTATAAATTTTCCATCATTATCATATAAACTAATTTGCCCTCGATGATCTTTAATAAGTACAATAAAACTTTTTGTGTCTTGTTTTGTGTTAGGTAACGAGCTAATCCAAATTTTTTGGTTCGAAGTATTGATTTTTGATATAGGTAGTTGAAGACTTATACTAGAATTATCGTTCTTAATATACTTTAATCTTAGACCTAATATTCCCCAATCGGTTTGATATATTATTAAATCACTTAATAATAATGGGTTATTTACAGAAATAGTTTTTCTTTGGGTTTCCCCACCACGACCATTTAAGACGGAAACATCTGTATAAAATTGTTTAATTGAACCAGTAGAAGTATATGTTGACCAAAAGTCATTAATTCGAAAAGTTTTTTGAGGTATTGAAGAAAAAAAACCATTTTTTATAACATTTTGGATATGAAACACTTCAGTTTTAGGTATTAATTCTTGAGAGTTAAATCCTTTTAAGGCCCCTAATGTACTTCCTAGTAGTACACAGATAATACTTAAATGTACAATAATAGGACCAACTCTACTTATCAACCCCTTATAAGCATAGAAACTATTCGATTGCTGAAAAAGTGAATACTCTTTTTTTAATAATACATAACTCAAATGACTTGGGAAAACTTTAATTGACTTTATTTTAAAGGTTAACTTATTATATTGATTTACTTGTTTATAAAAATAGTATCTTCGAGAAAATTTTAAAGTTGGCAACTGTTGGAGAACTGTACAGCAAGCTAAAGACAGCCCTAAAAGGCTAAGCAATAATAAAAACCACCACGTACTATAAATATTATCAAAACCGAAAAAAAGAAGGATTTTCCAAAATGGAATACTAAAAATTAATGTTGGATAATTGTTTTGATAAAATGGAACTTCTTTACTTTGTTCAATAATAGAACCAATACTAGTTAATATTGCAATGGCTAACAATATTATTATAGCTAATTTTAAATTAGCCAAATATTTAAAAACACGTTTAATCATATATAAATAATTCATAATAGGATTTTAGATTAACAAACTTTAATAAAGACTTTTAAGCAACACGAATTTTTCCTGATGCTGCCCAATTCTGTATTAACTCTGTACGTAAAGGATCAATGTCAAGAATTGGAATAGTTTCTTTAATAGCTATCAAGATGTCATTAGTTGTAAATTCTCGCTGTTCACTGAATGCGACATACATCGCATCAATAATAGTTTGTTCAATTTCTGCTCCGGAAAATTTACGGGCACGCTTACTTAACTTTTTACTATCATAAGTTTGCCAAGTCTCTGGTCGAAAACGTCTTAAATGAACTTCATAAATCAGTTTTCTTTCATCAACTGTTGGTATACCAAGAAAAAATATTTCATCAAAGCGACCTTTTCTTAATATTTCTACAGGTAAAGAATAAATATCATTAGCTGTAGCAATAACAAAAACGGGAAGAGTTTTTTCCCCTAGCCAAGTAACAAATGTTGCTAAAACACGCGTTGTTGTCCCGCTATCAAAATTTTGTTCAGAATCACTAAAAGCTTTATCAATTTCATCAACCCACAACACACAAGGAGCTAATGATTCGGCAATAGCGATCATTTCACGAACTCTAGATTCTGATTCTCCTACAACCCCAGCAAATAATCTCCCAACATCCAAACGCAAAAGTGGTAATTTCCATTCATAAGCAACAGACTTTGCTATCAGACTTTTGCCACTTCCTTGCATCCCAATTATTAACACCCCTTTTGGTGTTACTAAACCATAATTTAATGCCTGTTCAGAAAATATTTCAGTTCTTGCATTTAACCATTTTTTTAAATTATAAGCTCCACCAACATCTTTTAATTTGCTTTTAACTGACCAAAACTCTAGAAGCTCAGTTTGACTAATCACTTGACGTTTTTCTCTTAAAATTATCGGGATTGCATTCTGGTCTATTTGTTTATAAATAACAATTGCTTTTCCCAAAACTCTTCTAATTTTCTCTAAAGATAAACCTTGACAAGCCTGAATAACTTTTTCTAATATCCGTTGAGATAAATTCCCTTCAACAGTCAAATTTTTATTCAAACGAGTTAATTCTGTTTTAATTTCTTTAGGTGTTGGTAAATTAAATTTTATAATTGTGATATGATCTTTAAGATCATTTGGTATTTGAACTTCAGAATCAACAATAATAATAGTCTTAGGTTGAATTTTTAGCAATTGTAGGATATTGCGTAATTTTCTAGAAATTGTTAAGTCTTTTAAAAATCTCTTAAAATCTTTCAAAATAAAAATACTTGGAGTTCTTGAATTTATTTTTTCAATAAATTCTATAGCTTCCAATGGATTTCTTTTACCAAATTCTTTTTTTATGGGGTTTAGTTTATAACCTTCGATAAAATCCCAAACATATAGATTACTATAACTTTTATTAATAATAGTATTACGAATAGTATATTCTAATCGGTCTTCCTCAATTGTTATAACATAAATTATAGGGTAACGGGCTTTTAATAAAATTAAAAGTTCTTCTTGAAAAGTCATAATAAAATATTTTTAATTTATATAAATTAATTTTCTATAAATCTATTGTCTAAATACTTAAATTTTTTCTTTTTTTTCTTCTACGGTTGTTTATTACTTTGCAACCTTGCTTACTTTTCATTCGAGCACGAAAACCAGAAACAGCAACAACTTTTCTATTCGTTCCACCTAATGTTCTTTTTGTCATAATATTTTATTATATATTTTATTATAAATACTAAATGATGAAAGTATAATAACATAAATTAAAGAATTTGTACATGTATTTTCTCTTTAATTCTTTATTTTATTTTAATTTATATCCGTTAATATAATGTTGGAAATAAAAATTTCAAATATAATTGAATCCCTACAGTCTTTAAGAGTAAGATTTAAAAGACTTGTAGCCCTCTCGTCATATTGAAGAAAAGGATCTTTTTGCGCATATGCTTCCCAACTAATAGCATCAAGTAAAAAATTCATATTTTCTAAGTGCTTAAACCAAAAAAAATCAATATATTTAAAAAATATAAGTTGGTTGTATCTATCTAGTACACGTGAATCTGTTGAGCAAGAATAACGAAATTCTTTACAAGCATAACTTGCCCATAATTGCTCATAAAGGAATTTTTTTAATTTGGATAACTTATCCAAATTGTTATATATCATGCCATTTGAAATAGATAAACGATTTAATAATCTAAGAATTTTTTTCGATAAAATAATATCTTTTCCTTCACGAGTTTGTGAGTCTAGGTAATCTATAAAATCATCAAGAAACCCTTCACTAAATTCCATAACTAAATCACGCATAATAGTGGTAGAAAGAACTTTTTCACGTAAATAGTAAATAACTTTTCTTTGCTTATCTAAAACTTGGTCATACTTATTTAAGGTTTTGCGTTGATCATAATAAAACCCTTCCACTTTTTGTTGAGCAGAATTTAAAGAATCTGATAGAAATTTAGAATCTAAAATTTCACTTTCAATTTTTAATTTTTGCATTGTTTCTTGTATTTTGTCACCACCAAAAACCCGAATTAATGGATCATTTAAGCTTAAAAAAAATCTCGAGCTTCCAGGATTACCTTGTCTTCCTGCACGACCTCTTAATTGGTTATCAATTCTCCTTGATTCATGACGTTCAGTCCCGATAACATAAAGCCCACCTAAAGATTTTACAATTTCAGATTCTTCTTTTTGTTTTTCTTTGTATTTACTTAGCAGTTGACTATGTAAATTAAAAATAAAGTTTTCCAAAAGATTTAATTGCTTATTTGAAACCTCTAAAGATGCTAATAGTGTGTCTAAATTTTTTTGTAAATAAGTAACTAATTTAGGACTTTTCTTTAAAGCTCTTTTTAATTTTCTTAAATCAATACCAGGAACAAAAAATTTTTTTTTACCTAATAATCTTTTTAATATGAAACGAGTAGATTCTAATGCTTTAAACTCAGGATTACCACCTAATAAAATATCAGTTCCTCTACCTGCCATATTTGTTGCAATAGTAATAGAATTCAAACAACCAGCTTGCGCTACAATTTTGGATTCTCTGCTTACATTCTCTGGTTTTGCATTCAATAATTGGTGAGGCACCCTATAAGTATTTAATAATTGAGAAAGTATTTCTGAATTTTGGATAGTTGTTGTACCAACTAGAACAGGTCGGCCTGTCGAATACATCTTCAAGCATTCTTGAGCAATAGCCCTCCATTTACTTATTTCATCAATAAAAATAAAATCTGAATCATCTTTACGCTTCATTTTTTCATATGTAGGTAATATAGAAACCGGTAAATCATAAATATTATCAAATTCTAATTCCTCAGTTTTAGCCGTACCTGTCATACCAGATATTTTTGGATATAGTCGGAAAAAATTTTGATAAGTTATCGAGGCTAAAGTTTCGCTTCCTCTTAAATTTTGAATATTTTCTTTTGCTTCAATAGATTGGTGTAAACCATCACCCCACTTTCTACCTTCCATTATTCGACCTGTGAATTCATCAATAATAACAATTTGGTTATCCTTTAAAATATAATGAATATCGCGGAAAAAAAGGTACCTAGCTTTTAAAGAATTTAAAATATAAGGGATCCATGGGTCTTGGATACTATATAAATTATCAACTTTTAATAAAATTTTAGTGCGTTTTAACCCCTGTTCTGTTAGACTTATTTTTTTTGCCTTTTCATCAATTTCAAAATGCTTTTTATCTTCCAAATACTTAGAAGCTTCATTGGCTTTAAAATATTTTTCTACCAATAAGTCTGAATCACGCGATATAATTAAAGGGGTCCTCGCTTCGTCAATCAAAATAGAATCAACCTCATCGATAATACAAAAATTAAAAGGTCTTTGTACTAACTCTTTTTTATCGGTTACCATATTATCTTTTAAGAAATCGAAGACTAAATCAACATTCGTTACATATGTAATGTCACGAGAATAATTTATTTTACGGTCTCCTATTGTCATATCCGATTGTATAAGACCAACCCCCAAGCCTAATAATCGATGTATTTGACCCATCCATTCTGCGTCACGTTTTGCTAAATAATCATTTATAGTTACTATATGAACACCTTTACCCGCTAAAGAATTAGCTAACGCAGGTGAAGTTGAAACTAAAGTTTTACCTTCACCAGTTTTCATTTCCGCAATCTTACCATCGTTTAAAACTAACCCTCCTAATAGTTGTACATCATAATGTCTTAGATCAATTGTTCTTTTAGAGGCTTCTCTAGTTAAGGCAAAACTTTCCCCCAATGTTTTTTTATCTAAACTATCTTCTTTGGAAGTAAAATATTTTAATTTGGAAGTTCTACTTTTTAACTCATTATCACTTAAAGATATTAATTCTTTTTCAAGATCATTAATATAATTTAAGGTTGGTCGATACTCATCCCAAATACTATTGATTCGGGGAAATAATTTTATCATCTGTTATTAAATTTGTTTAAATTAAAAGCTTTTAGGGAAAACAAAATTATCTTTTAAGTGGTTTATATAAATTAAAATTTGAATAATCAAGATATTAACCTGAACTCTCTTTTTAAATAAACCTAGTAATTTACAGGATTAATAATTAAATTTTTAATACTTCGTAGTTAAGTCTGCCATAAAGAATTTAGTTAAAGCTTAAAATAATTATTGTTTGTTTTTCACGATTATTTTTGTTTAGGGCTTCCGTCCGCTTTAAAATTAGAAGCTAATGGACTTGTAATATCACCTGTTGGTGCAGTAAAGTTTCCCATTGCGACATTATTGAGTCTTAATTTTAACCAAGTAATAAAAGTTTTATCTACAGAAACAATTGCTGAACATTCATTAGCTATTCTAGCTTGTCTTAATTTTGTTTGTAAATCAGTTAATTGGACAGATTCTAAAAATTTTGGCGATTGTACTAACCAAAAGTCTATATTTTTTTTTACTCTTCGATAATGTTGCACTCGCTCGCGTAAAATTTCTTCAACAGGCTCAGCAACTAATAAAAAATCACTACTTGCAACAATAAAATAATAAGTTGTTAAAGGTTTAGGAATATTCACTAACGTCTCCTTCCTTACGGATCTAAAATGATTAAAAAATCGTAGAACTAATTCTTTTTTAAACTTTGATTGTTATAAATAATAATCTATTAGAAATTTTTTTTATCTCTTAATTTCAAAGTAGTTTAACATACCAACCCTGATATTGTCATTTTAAAAACTAATAAATTTCAATGATAAACCACTTGCCTCTATCAATTTAAATAAAGTGATTTATAATTATTTTTCGCTTAAATTTAAAAAATTTGATCCTTTTAAAGGAGAACTTGATTGTGCAAACTTATATGAACTCATTTGTCCTGCTAAATAGGCTTGTCTACCTGCTTGAACAGCAAGGTTCATAGCTTTAGCCATAACCATAGAATTTTTTGCTTGTGCTATTGCAGTATTAATAAGAACGGCTTGAGCACCTAATTCCATAGCAAGTGCTGCTTCACTAGGAGATCCAATTCCTGCGTCTATAATAACTGGTATCTTAGAATTTTCAATAATAATTTGAATATTGTTTATACTTTGAATACCTTGTCCTGAACCGATAGGTGAACCTAAAGGCATAATAGTAGAGCACCCAATATCCTCAAGGTGTTTTGCTAACATTGGATCAGTATTTGTATAGGGTAATACAATAAAACCCTTTTTAACTAAAAATTCTGCTGCTTTTAATGTACCTATTGGGTCAGGGAAAAGATATTTAGGGTCAGAGATCACTTCTAGCTTAATAAAATTATTTTCTTTTTGTCCAATCCTTTTAGATAATTCACGGCCTAAAAATGCTAATCGAATAGCTTCTTCAGCTGTTTTTGCACCAGCAGTATTTGGTAACAACCATAATTTTTTCCAGTTAATCGCTGTTATTAAATTATCATTTTTAGAGATATTTAATAAGTTAAGTCTTCTGATAGCAACTGTGACCATTTCACTTTCACTTTTTGCTAAGCATTCTACCATCTCTTTTAAACTTCTATATTTTCCAGTCCCAACAATAAGGCGAGAATTAAAAACTTTGCCTCCAATAGTTAATTGGTCTTGTTTTAACATAATTTGATTTGGTTTGATTAGTACTACTATTATACCTTAATTTTTAGTATTTTAGTAAATTTTTTTTCTAAATTTAATTAACTCGTAAAATATATACTTACATCCTCATATAAATTTGTACATTAGAAGCGAGTGACGCGATTCGAACGCGCGACATCAACCTTGGCAAGGTTGCGCTCTACCACTGAGCTACACTCGCAAATTAAATAGTAAGAAGTCTCTAGTACATACTATAGCATAATAACTATTTTGTTTTGTTTAAACCGAAAAGATTTCGACTAAGATAGTATATAAAGTAAAGTAAAGTACTAACCTTATTTTTAAATAAGGTTAGTACTTTACTTTACTTTATATACTATCTTATTCGAAATCTTTTCGGTTTGGGTTTCTTGATGGATCGTTAGATAAAAACCCAAATATAAACAGTGAACTAAAACCAGTAACAATGGCATAAACTAATAGTTTTAAAAAATATAAACTAAGCATAAGAATCCTCCGATAAAATTATTTATTAATAATTATATATCAATTAGTAAGTATTAAGCAATTAAATTTACATATATGAACTTACTATATAAATACTAATCGTCAGTAAAATCAGTATCGATAACTGTTTCATCAGAATTCGTTTGTGGTTCATCTTTCACTTCTGGGTTAGCTGAACTAGCAATATCTTCTCCAACAGTTTGAGAAATTTTTTGTAGCTCTTCAAGTTTATTTTTCAGATCTTCATTATCAAACTCTTCATTTTGTAATATATCGCGAATTGCCTTAATACCTTCTAAAAGAAGTTCTTTTTTCTCCAAAGATATTTTATCCTCGTATTCTTTTAATTGTTTCTCATTTTGGTAGCAAACTAAATCAGCCTGATTCTTCAAGTCGATTTTCTCTTTTTTCTCTTTATCTATTTTAGATGATTCTTCCGCATTTTTTATCATTTTTTCAACTTCATCTTTATCTAAAGTTGAGGCATTCTGGATGTTAATACGTTGTGTTTTGCCAGTTCCTTTATCCTTAGCAGTTACGGATAAAATACCGCTTGCGTTAATATCAAAAGTAACTTCAATTTGTGGAACCCCTCTAGAAGCTAATGGTATTCCTTCTAATCTAAAATTACCTAAACTTTTGTTATCTTTAGCTAGTTTACGTTCTCCTTGTAAAACTTCAATATCAACACTTTCTTGATTATCTGTAGCGGTTGAAAAAGTTTCTGATTTTTTTACTGGGATTGTAGTATTTCTAGGAATCATTACTGTCATTAACGACCCTAATGTTTCAACTCCTAAAGATAAAGGTGTTACATCTAATAATAAAATATTTTTAACTTCACCAGCTAGTACTCCACCTTGTACAGCTGCACCAATTGCAACAACTTCATCTGGATTTACAGTCTGGTTTGCCTCTTTTTCTACTATCTTATAAACCAAGTTTTGAACAGCAGGTATACGTGTTGAACCACCTACTAGTACTAACTCATTAATGGTATTTCGATCAACACGAGCATCTTTTATTGCTGCTTCTACAGGTAATCGACAGCGGTTTATTAAATCTTCACAAAGCTCTTCAAATTTAACACGTGTTAATATTTCCTCTATATGCTTAGGCCCATCTTGGTTTGCTGTAATAAAAGGAAGATTTATAGTTGTTTCAGATAGATTGGATAATTCAATTTTAGCTTTTTCAGCCGCCTCAGTTAATCGTTGTAAAGCCTGAGGGTCAGAAGCTAAGTTAATACCTTCTGCCTTTTGGAATTTTGCAAGAATAAAATCAACAATTTTTCTATCAAAGTCATCTCCACCAAGTTTAGTATCACCGGATGTTGATAAAACTTCGAAAACACCATCTCCAACTTCTAGTAAAGAAACATCAAATGTACCACCACCTAAGTCAAAAATAATAACTAGCTCATTATTTTTTTTTTCAAGACCATAAGCTAGTGAAGCTGCTGTTGGTTCATTAATAATCCTTTTTACTTCTAACCCTGCAATTCTTCCTGCGTCTCTTGTTGCTTGACGTTGTGCATCATTAAAATATGCTGGTACTGTAATTACCGCTTCATTAATAGTTTGTCCCATGTATAAACTAACGTCATTAGAAAGCTTTCTTAGGATTTGCGATGAAATTTCCTCAGGACTAAACTGTTTATCCATATTAGAACAAACAATTTTGACATTATCCTTATTATCACCTACAAGCTTATAAGAAACTTCTTTTGACTCTTTGCTTAATTCACTGAATTTTGAACCCATAAAACGTTTGATCGACGAAAAAGTGTTTTCAGGATTAATAACAGCTTGTCGTTTAGCAATTTGTCCAACTAATAAATCTTTATTTTTAGTATAAGCGACAATTGATGGTGTTGTTCTTAATCCTTCCGTATTGTTAACTACTGTGGGTTGTCCACCTTCCATTACTGCAGCAACGGAGTTGGTCGTCCCAAGGTCAACTCCAAATATTTTACTTATATTAGCCATATGATTATTTCTCCGTAAATTTCTCTATTAAATAATAACATTATTTTAAACTAAAGTTACTAATTCTGTCAAGTGGTAAAAAACTATTTCTATAATTTGGAGGCCTTTTTAATAAAAATTTAGTCTATATTTGTAGGAAAGAGAGGGATTCGAACCCTCGGTACAAAGAATATTTGTACAATAGATTAGCAATCTAACGCTTTAAGCCACTCAGCCATCTCACCGTAAATATGACTCTGGCTGGATTTGAACCTGCGACCAAGGGCTTATGAGTCCCCTACTCTAACCACTGAGCTACAGAGCCTTACATTCTAATTATAGACTGTTCAACCTAACTTATCGAAAATTTTATTAACTCGACAAGTTCAAAAAGAATATAAAAAATTTTGTATTTATGCTTATTGACAAAAAGTATACGGTTATGGCATATTATGTCCATAGTATATTTAGATACGCCTAGGGGGGTTGTATCTCAATTTGGTTAGAGTATCACCCTGTCACGGTGAAAGTTGCGGGTTCGAGTCCCGTCAATCCCGAAATTTTAGTTATAGTTAAACTTGATTTGTTTTATTATTATTACTTACAACAATACATTCAGTTGTTAAAATCATACTAGCAATAGAGATCGCATTTTGTAATGCTGAGCGCGTTACTTTTGCTGGATCAACAATACCATAATCAAACATATCTCCAAACTCGTTTGTTTCAGCATTATAACCAAACTCAAAATATTCTTCTTCAACTAAGTCTGTTATAACACTACCATTTTTCCCAGTATTTTCTGCAATTCTTTTAAGTGGCTCCTTAATAGAATCGGCTAAAATATAAGCCCCAATAAGTTGATCATCTTTTAAATTTTGTTTAGCCCATAATTTTAACGGTGTTGATAGATGTGTTAGAGTTGCACCACCACCAGGTATAACACCTTCTTCAACTGCTGCACGTGTTGCATTTATTGCATCTTCTAATCGCAATTTTTTGTCTTTCATTTCTGTTTCTGTTACAGCACCAACCTTAATTACTGCAATTCCACCAGAAAGCTTAGCAATTCTATCCTTTAATTTTTCAATTTCATATGCTGACTCGTTCATCGCAATCTGTTTTTTTAATTGCTCACAACGATTTTTAATATTATCCAAATTACCTTCAGTAATAATAGTAGTTGAATCTTTTGTAACAGTTATTCGTGAAGCTTTACCTAATAACTCTAATTCAACACTATCTAAACGTAGACCTAATTCTTCTGTAATTAAAGTCCCACCAGTTAATATTGCAATATCTTCTAATAAAGATTTACGAAGATCCCCAAAACCAGGCGCTCGAATAGCAACAACATTAACAATCCCTCTCAATTTATTAAGAACTAGCGTAGATAATGCCTCTTTTTCAATATCTTCAGCGATTATTAGTAAAGGTCTTTTCGTAAAAGCAACTTTTTCTAGAATAGGTATTAAATCTTGTTGAACAAGAGTAAGCTTTTTATTTGTAATTAAAATAAAGGGGTTATCGTATTCAGCTTCAGATTTTTCAGCATTTGTAATAAAATAGGGAGAAATAAAACCTTTATCTATTCTCATACCTTCAGTTATTGCTAACTCAATAAACGTATTATTGCTTTCTTCCAACGAAATAACTCCATCACGACCAACAGTTTTTAAAGCTCTTGCAATCATGGATCCAATCTCTTTATCGTTACCGGAAGAAATTGTTGCTACTTGCTCTATTGCCATATTATTTTCAATAGGACGAGCATAATCTAATATTTGGTTAGTTAAATATTTGGTAGCTTTTTCAAGACCAAACTTTAAAGAAATTGGGTTTGAACCTGCGGCTACATTCTTCATTCCTTTTTTTACAATTGCGTAAGCTAAAACAGTTGCTGTAGTTGTACCATCACCAGCCACATCATTCGTTTTTGAAGCTGCTTGTCTTATTAGAGATACACCAGTATTAAAAATATTATCTTGCAATTCAATCTCTTTAGCAATACTCACCCCATCATTAATTATTTGCGGTGAACCATATTTTTTATCTAAAACTACATTTCTACCTTTTGGTCCTAAAGTAACGGAAACTGCTTCAACTAAGACTTTCATTCCCTTTTCAAGTGCTTGCCTTGCATCTTCTTGGTATAATATTTTTTTACTCACTGTTTTGTTGTATTATTAAATATAAAGGTTTTAGAAGTAATAAAGGTTTTATTTTTTAATAAGTTAATCTTAGATATAATAAGAATAATATTATTCTTATTATATCTAAGATTAACTTATTAACCCCAATCTTTTTCAGATTGAGAAAGAACGAAATTAGCTACATCTTCAATATCAGTTTCAGCTAGACGACCACCAAAAGCTGGCATGGCATTTTTCCCATTTGTTACCTGATACGTAATCGCAGAAACAGTATTCATTTGGTTCTCAGACAACTTATCTTTCTTTAAAGTTTTTTCAGGCATAATAACATTGTTACCACCAGCATGACATGCTGAACAATTAGCTGTAAAAACGTTTTCCCCATTATTAATATCTATTGCTCCAACTTGAGCTGGATTTTGAAAACTAATTAAAGCTAAGCATGCAATAAAGAAACCAAAAAAAAAATTTTTCATTGATAATTCTCGTATAGAGTCTTTTTTAATTTAACAAAATAAAAATCTATTATTTTTTTAATATAGAAAGCGAGATTAAAAATCTTTACTACTTTATTTTTTAATTAATAATAAATTTTACCGCCACCCCATTTCTCAGAAATAATCTTAGGTTGTAACAATATATGACCTGCAATATCTACTAGATCATTTTCATCTAATGATCTCATTCTTGTGAAAATATTAGCACTTTTAATACTTGGGTGAATCTCTGCAATTGATTCTAAACCATCATAAGTTGTTGGGTTTTTCATATAATCAACTAAACCATCAATAGTATTACGTGGTGGTGTTGCTAAACTTAGGGCCTCAGAGTCAAGACCTAAATTTGGGTTTGTTTTTGTTACTCCACCAACATGACATTGCCCACAACTAGAATTAAATAGTCTTTTCCCTCTTTTAACTTGTTCTGGAGTTAAGACTGTTGTTTTACCATCTTTACTTAGAGGTATTGTTCTTGTTGCTTCATCTAGTTCTATAGCTAAAACTGATGAACCGACTGAAGTTGCTAAACAAGCAATAGTTAAACTTATAAAAAATTTTTTGAACATATTAGATTAAACCTATAAAATATTTTAATTACTGAAACAAAAAAACAAGAATTACCAACAAAGTTTACTTAGATTTATTAGAATAAATTTTTGGTAATTTTAATTGTTCTTTAATTTTTTTGGCAATTAAGCCTCTAAGTCGAATATTTTCCCAACCAGCTGCAAGAGCAATACTAACTAAAAGAACTTGACTAAATAATAGTATTGGATCAAGTCGCCACCCATGAATAATTAAAATAGAGCCGTAAATCAACCCTAATGTTGTAAAAAAAATATCTTCATCACGTGATAGTTCTGGTCTTATAATTCTTAAAAAATACAAAATTAGTACACCAAGAATTATTATAAGGCCTAGAAGAAAATTTGCTCCAAAAACTATGTTTATCATGAATTATTAAACTTTTGAAAAATTATTTATTATTGAATTAGAAACTATAAAACCTTCTATCCATTTTTTACTTATAGGAATGTAAAAAACAAAAATTAAAAAACGAACTTTTAAAATTTTTGTTTTTAATTACTATTTTTTTGGTGGTACACGAGTTAAAGCATCTTTTTTACTGACAAATAATAATGCAAGACTGATAGGTAAAACTACAATAAGCCCACCAGCAATTAAGCTAGATAAAAAATTTGTTAAAGATGGTGTCATAATTTTATATTTTCTTTCTTTTCTCTAATAAAATATATTTTCTTGAACTATGCAAAACATCTAATTCTAGAAATAGAAACCAACAGTAAATTTTTTAAAGGACTAAAGACAACCTTATTAATTTTATATAGTATAACCTATTTCTATAAATAATAAGATTAGATTTTAGACAGTATTTTAGCTATAGATAATATGTTCATATTGGGCCTTTTATTAAAGTACACTTATCCTACCTAGAAGCTTTTCTTTATAATATAATGCAATAGAATTTCTTTATGCATTATCATTTTATTATTCGTAGAGCGAAATGTCTTTCTAATTCCAGTACACTAATAAATAATAAGCTTAGTATAGTTTTATAGATACTAAACTTGGTGGAGATGATCTTTATCTCTAGTATAATTATATTAAAGAGTAGCAGAAACTGAAATGCATGTTTTTTTCTTTGTCTTTTTAAAAGAAACCAAACCTTCTGTAAGTGCATATAAAGTGTAATCTTTACCAACCCCTACATTATCACCTGCTTTAAAACTTAATCCTCTTTGTCTTATTAAAATATTACCAGCTTGTACTGGGTGGCCTTGGAAACATTTTACCCCAAGACGTTTTGATTTAGAATCTCGTCCATTTTTTGTACTTCCCGCACCCTTTTTATGAGCCATTTTTATTTATTTACTAATTTATGAAAAATAATTTGTTTCTTTATTCAAATCAGGTTGGTCTTTCTAATTTTTAGCTTGGTTAAAACGAAGTTTATAAATGAAGAACAAATTAAATAATAGTAATAGTAAAAAATAATATACTAGATACTAATTAGTGTACACCTATAATATATAATTGGTTATAGAATTTTGTAAACTTCATTTTTAAGGGTTATCATACCTTGACTTAGTTGGTAAAAATTATTTAACTACTAGTAAACCTACAAACAAATAATTTTTATTTTTTCTATACTATATACATAATAAGTAAGTTAAAATAAAAATACTTTTTTAAGATATACTATGATATGATAAGTTTTGTAAAAACTTGAAAGTTTAAAAATTTATTTTAATTATCCTTTAGTAAAATATTATAAATAAAAAATTAATGAAAAATATAAAACAAGCCACATTCTTAAATAATAAAGAACTTATTGATTCTGTTGAAAGTGTTCATATTAAAAAGAATCTATCCAAAATATTTGTAGGTGACACAGTAAAGATTGGAGTATTTATTAAAGAAGGGAATAAAGAGAGAATACAATATTATCAAGGAATTATTTTAGGAAAAAATAATAGTGGAATTAATTTAACAATCTCAGTTAGAAAAGTATTCCAAGGTATCGGTGTAGAAAGAAATTTTTTAATACATTCCCCTAAATTTGAATCGATTGAAGTAATTAAATCTTCTCGTGTAAGAAGATCAAAATTATATTATTTACGTAGTATTGTAGGTAAAGGAAGTCGTCTAAAACAAAGATTTAGAACTAAGTAATTTGCATCTGGCTGGGTTCGAACCAGCGGTGTTCTAATAAGAAGACGGATTATGAGTCCGTTGCCTTCAACCACTCGGCCACAAATGCGAAAATTCGTTCTATAAATTTCATTTTATAATTTTATAGAAGTGAGGAGCTGGTGGGACTCGAACCCACGTCCATTTAAAATAATCATCAAACTAATCAATGTAATCACAGATTTAGCTATCAATTAGTTTACTTTAGTTACATTTAAAACGTTAAATAAACGAATTTTTAACAAGAAAGTTGATGAGTTTATGTTTATTTTATATTAATAAATAAAATTAAAATACTTTATCTATAATAATAATACCAAAACTAAAGTTTTGTAAAGTTTTAGGGGAAAATAATCTTATTCTTATTTCAATCAACAATTATATAATTGATTGAAGTTAAAATTCAAGAAATTTATGCAAAGACTTGATTTTTGTTAAAATTAATAATATTGTTTGCAATTACTGTATGTTTTAAGTATTTAAATCTGCTTATTGATTAATAGAATTATAAATGTCGAAACCAATACAGCCCCTTTTATTATTAATAATTAATATAATACCTTGATTTTAATAGTTCATTATCTTTTATATCTATTCATTATAGTCCTTAAAGGTATGTTTGAATAGTATATACGAGAGCTAAGACGAAATATAAAATAGTTAATATTTGGATTAATTTGTCGATTGATTTTTCTGCTCTACTAGAACTTTCAAAAAGTTTAAACGGATCTAAATTTTCTTGTAAGCTCTGTTCATTAGGACTTCTAACTAGTATAATAAGAACTAATGAAAAATTGAGTATTATTGATAATATACTAAAAATGTTCACATTACTCATAACAGTATATTTATATATATAACAAATAATTTAATAAAGTTAATAATTTAATTATTATTGATTATTTTAATTTACTTTTTATTCTCCTTGGACTTTTAATAATAGAAACCCAAGAGATAATCCGATTAGCACCATACTAAAACATAAAACACCGATTGATAAAATTTCTCCACCCATAAATTATTACATCCTTATGCTTAAAATTATATCATCTTAAAACCCATTACGGCCCCAAACGACTAGCGAAAGAGAAAACGTAAATATCATCATAATTGTAGCCCAACCTAAGCTAATTATATCCATGAGTATTCCTTAATTTTTGAAAATATATAATCAATATAGACTTTATTATATACTTTAATTTAACTCTAGGTCAAAATCAAGATAATTTGATATCTATTTTAAAGAGTGATTTTTATAAAATGTTTATTATTATATTATTTAGTATATAATATATAATAATATTAAATATTAAATAGGAGAGGTTAGATGAACTAAAAAAAAAGATATAAAGTTAGCTTTAGTTGTAGGTGTTCCGGTTTGGGTATAAAACAAAGTCCGAACTTAAAATTCTTTATTCGTAAAATTAATAAATACGAAATTAAGATGATTTAGTGAGTTCCACTAATCGGAATGAGAAATAAATAAAGCTTTAAATTAAAACTGTAAAATAATAAATAACTATTAATTTATACTAGGGGTAAAATCTATGACTAAATCGATTAACAGCAATAAAAATAATGAAACAAATGCAGTAAAAACAAAAACTCCTGCAGGTGAGTCTTTACTAACACCTCGCTTTTATACAACTGATTTTGATGCAATGGCTAACTTAGACATTAATTCAAATAAATCAGAGCTTGAATCTATTATAGAAGAATTCCGTATGGATTATAACCAACATCACTTTATTCGTGATCAAGAGTTCAATCAATCTTGGGCCCACTTTGATAAACGTACAAAATCTCTTATTACGGAATTTTTAGAAAGATCATGTACAGCTGAATTTTCAGGGTTTTTATTATATAAGGAATTATCAAGAAATCTTAAAACGAAAAACCCCTTATTAGCTGAAGGATTTGCTTTTATGTCTAGAGATGAAGCAAGACACGCAGGGTTTTTAAATAAATCAATGAGTGATTTTAATTTAACTCTTGATTTAGGTTTTTTAACTAAAAGTCGTAAATACACTTTTTTTTCGCCTAAATTTATTTTTTATGCTACATATTTATCAGAAAAAATTGGTTATTGGCGATATATAACAATCTACAGACATTTAGAAAAAAATCCTGAATATCGTATTTACCCAATATTTAGGTTTTTTGAGAGTTGGTGTCAAGATGAAAATAGACATGGAGACTTTTTTGCTGCTATTTTAAAATCACAACCAGAATTATTAACTACTACTGTTGCTAAACTTTGGTGTAGGTTTTTTCTGTTATCGGTTTTTGCAACTATGTATTTGAATGATTTACAAAGAAGTAGTTTTTATGCTACCTTAGGTTTAGATGCTCGAAAATTTGATATTCATGTAATCAAAAAAACAAACCAAAGTGCAGGACGCTTATTTCCTGTTATTCTAAATGTAAACCATCCAAGTTTTTTCAAACACCTAGACAAATGCGCTGAAGCAAACCTAGCATTAACAGAAATTGATGTGAAGGAAAAAGCACATTACGGTCATGCCTTACAGAATTTTATGTTCTTTTTCCAACGAGCAGGAAACTATTCTACTATATTAATTAATTTAATACAGATGGGTTTAATGAAACCTCTAAATTCTGAAAAAGATTGGCATACTATATATTAAATGAGTCTTGATTATTCTTTTGTAACTTAAAGAAACAAAATCAATAAATCATTTTAAAGAATATTATTCTTTATAGTATAAAAATAAAAGTAACTGGGATTAATTATATAAGGAAAATATTATTATGAATAATAATAATGCACAGGTAGGGAAAATTGCCCCAGATTTTGAGGCAATAGCAGTTTATGACGAGGAACGTTATAAAATTCGATTATCAGATTATCGTAAAAAAAAATATGTTGTTCTATTTTTCTACCCATTAAATTTTACTTTTGTTTGTCCTACTGAAATAACTTCATTTAGTGATCGCTTTAAAGAATTCAGTTCACTAGACACCGAAGTTTTAGCTGTTTCTGTTGATAGTGAATATTCACATTTATCATGGGTACAAACGAAACGTGAAGATGGAGGTTTAGGTTCATTAAGTTATCCTCTAGTTTCTGACTTAAAAAAAGAAATTAGTAATTCCTATAATATTTTACATGATTCTGGAGTTGCTTTACGTGGTTTGTTTATTATTGATAAAAAAGGTGTTATACAATATTCAACTACCAATAATTTATCTTTTGGTCGTAGTGTTGATGAAACCTTAAGAATTTTACAAGCCATTCAACATATAACAGAAAACCCTGATGAGGTTTGTCCTAGTGATTGGGAACCTGGTGATGAAACAATTTATATCTAAAAATTGATTTAATAACCCAGAAAATAAAAGAATTTATTGATCGAGGTTCTTAAAATAATTAGCAATTCATGATATAAAAATATATAGATATCAAAAAAATTATGCCAAAACTTAAAACAAGAAAAGCTGCAAAAAAACGTTATAAACTTATTGCAGGAAAAAGATTTGTTAGACGTAAAGCTTTTAAGGGACATCTTTTAGAAAAAAAATCTTCTAAGCAAAAGAGAAATTTAGCAAACACCATTGTAGTAAGCAAATCAGATACCAAAGCAATAAGAAAAATGTTAGTTTGTTAGTCTATAACGATAAGAAAATTAATGGTTAGAGTTAAGCGAGGTAATGTCGCTCGGAACCGTAGAAACAAAATCTTAAAACTTGCAAAAGGATTCTGTGGTGCTCATTCAAGTTTATTCCGTGTAGCAAATCAACAAGTAATTAAAAGCTTGATATATGCATATCGTGGAAGAAAAGAGAAGAAAAGAATATTTCGCCAATTATGGATTACAAGGATTAATGCTGCAGTAAGCAATTACAATTTAAAGTATAGTAGATTCATCCATAATTTGAAACGATCAAAAATTCTTCTAAATCGTAAAATGTTATCGCAGTTAGCGATTTTAGACCCTTCAGCTTTTTCTATTATAGTTGAAGTAACCCAGTAAAATAATTTGAACAAAAAAGAAAATTCCCCTTTTTTGTTCAAATTATTGTATTGAATTTATTAATTAATATAATATTTAAAATAATTATGAAAAGAACTATTTCAGTATTAGTTGAAAAGGATGCAGGAGGATTAGTTCGTATTGTAAGCTTATTAACTAGAAGAAGATTCCAGATTGAAAGTATTACAATGGCAGCGTGTGAAAGAAAATGTTATGAACGAATAACAATAGTAGTAATAAATCAAAACGATGGCTCAGATGCTGCTAGCCAGTTAACTAAGCAAATAAAAAAATTAATTAATGTTGTTAATGCTCAAGATATAACATACTTACCTTTAGTACAAAGAGAGTTAGTTTTAATAAAACTACAAGTAAGTATTATAGAACGAGAGGAAATTATAAATTTAGCCGATGTACTCAGATTTAAAATTATTGACATCACAGAATCTACGCTTATTTTAGAGGTAACAGCGGACCCTGGTAAGATTGTGGCTCTTCAAAAAATATTAGAAAAATATAATATTTTACAATTATCTAGAACAGGAGAAATTGCTATAACACGTGAATCCTCAGTAAGTACTTCTTCATTAAAAGAATATCCTGAATTTGAAGCCGGTACAGGTAGAAATTCTTTTAAAAACGTTGAAGAATTATTCTATAAGGATTATTATAAACCTGCAAAATCGTAAATTAATAAATCATAACAGGCTGCTAATAGCATTGATAGTAGCTAGTCTAAAATAAATGATAAAACATAATTTTGAATAATAATTTAATATTACACGCCACTATTAAAGTTTGATATTTAACTATCAAACTTTATGAATTAAGTCTTTTTATAATTTATTGATAAAATAGAAAGAATAAAAATATTTTATAGTTCTAAATTTTTCTAAAAAAATAAATCAAAAGAAAGATAAGATGAGTTCCGAGATTTTTTTTGGTTAAATAACATCCAACTACCAGGCTTTTCTTGGTAAGATAAACATTCATTAACATCCCATTCTAATAGATATAAATTTTTTTTAGAAAAAAAATTTATACACAATAGGGTAGGAGATTGTGGGAAGAATGGTCTTTTTTTTGTATGATAATTTTTTTTTTCATTATGTTTTTGCTCTACAATAGAATAAACGTCACAATTATTTATACGGTTACAATTCAAACAAATACACATAAAAATTTTTATTTTCTTATTCTAATATTTATATTATATAATTTATATAATAATTTTTATTTGGGGGTGGAGGGACTTGAACCCTCACGATTTGCATCAACGGATTTTCATTTCGATATGATTTTCATCACTAATAAAAAAGTATAGATACATTTTTTTTTTTCAAAATTGGACTCTATCTTTACCAATTACGGTAGTTCCCGTCGAGTCTCTGCACCTTAATTAATAATTAACTATATTAATCCTTGGCTCAAGATTGTCTTATCATAATTATGACTTAGATTTCCTTGAATTTGAGAACTTACTTGGCTAATCACGTTAATGACTTGATGCTCAAAGTTTTAAGTCCGTTGCGTCTACCATTCCGCCACACCCCCAGTTACAACAATACATTATATAACAATTAACTATAAAAAAAATTTACGTTCAGAACTATTGGTTAATTTAAATTTTTTTGATATTAGGCGACACCCAGATTCGAACTGGGGATAGAGGATTTGCAATCCACGGCCTTACCACTTGGCTATATCGCCTTTCTAAATCAAATAACCCTAGAGTAATCAAATTCAACTAGTTACATTATATTAGAAATCTATATACAACTCTTTTTAAGTAATTTAATATATAACAATATTATTAATATAATAAATTAATAAAAGTTATCTTTTTGTTTATAAATAGGGAAAAGTAAATACCTTTGTAAAGTATAGTATTTATATACTTTAGGGACTTCTAAATTATTCCCTCATTAAAGGATAAAAACTATTAAGAGCTTGTTGCTGGCTTCGGAGAATCTATATGCCTGAGAATGTACAGGAAAGAACTCGATTAAAAAGTGAGCGTTACGAATCTGGTGTAATTCCGTATGCCAAAATGGGATACTGGGATGCTGATTATAACGTTAAAGACACTGATATTCTAGCTCTATTCCGTATAACTCCACAACCAGGCGTAGATCCCGTAGAAGCTGCCGCTGCTGTTGCGGGTGAATCTTCTACTGCAACATGGACGGTAGTTTGGACAGACTTATTAACTGCTTGCGATATCTATAGAGCAAAAGCATATAGAGTAGATCCAGTACCTGGAACAAGCGACCAATACTTTGCATATGTTGCTTATGAATGTGATTTATTTGAAGAAGGTTCTCTTGCAAATTTAACAGCTTCTATTATTGGTAACGTTTTCGGTTTTAAAGCTGTTAAAGCTTTACGTCTAGAAGACATGAGAATTCCTTTTGCTTACTTAAAAACTTTCCAAGGTCCAGCTACTGGTGTAGTTGTGGAAAGAGAAAGATTAGACAAATTTGGTCGTCCTTTCTTAGGTGCTACTGTAAAACCTAAATTAGGTCTTTCAGGTAAAAACTACGGACGTGTAGTTTATGAAGGTTTAACAGGTGGTCTTGATTTCCTTAAGGATGATGAGAACATTAACTCACAACCATTCATGCGTTGGAAAGAACGTTTCTTATACTGTATGGAAGGTGTTAACCGTGCCGCTGCTGCAACAGGTGAAGTTAAAGGTTCTTACCTTAACATTACTGCTGCAACAATAGAACAAATGTATGAACGTGCAGAGTACGCTCATTCAATTGGTACTGTTATTGTAATGATCGATTTAGTTATCGGTTATACTGCTATTCAAACTATGGCTATCTGGGCACGAAAAGCTGAAATGATTTTACATTTACATCGTGCAGGTAATTCTACTTATGCTCGTCAAAAAAACCACGGTATTAACTTCCGAGTTATCTGTAAATGGATGCGTATGTGTGGTGTAGACCATATCCATGCTGGTACAGTTGTTGGTAAATTAGAAGGAGATCCTTTAATGGTTAGAGGATTCTACAACAGTTTATTATTAACTCAACTTAAAATCAATTTACCTGAAGGTTTATTCTTCGACATGGATTGGGCATCTCTAAGAAAATGTGTTCCAGTAGCTTCTGGTGGAATCCATTGTGGTCAAATGCACCAACTTCTTTACTATTTAGGTGACGATGTGGTTCTACAATTTGGTGGTGGTACTATTGGTCACCCTGATGGTATTCAATCCGGTGCGACTGCAAACCGTGTTGCTCTAGAATCTATGGTTCTAGCTCGTAACGAAGGTCGTGACTATGTTGGAGAAGGTCCTGAAATCTTACGTAACGCAGCGACTACTTGTGGTCCTTTAAAAGCAGCGTTAGATTTATGGAAAGATATTACTTTCGATTATACTTCAACAGATACACCTGATTTCGTTGAAGTTGCAACTGAAAGCAACTAGTATACTGAAAACAAATTTATAAGAGATTAATGCTAAATAATTTTATCTATCTTTAGGTAGCTAGAAAGTATATCTAAAATAATCAATTTAATTTTATTATTAAAATTAGATTGATTATTTTATTCTAAAATTGAGACTTAATCTTAAATTTGTTATAATTTCAGAAAAAAAATACTTAATACCCCATATTATTTTAAGCGAAAGTAGAAAGTAAATAAAAAATTTAGTATATGACTAAAAATAAAATTTCTATAATTTATCTTTAAGGAATATTTGAATAGTGATGAGAGTTACACAAGGATGTTTTTCGTTTTTACCAGATCTAAATGATGAGCAAATTAAACAACAAGTTGCTTATGCTATGTCAAAAGGATGGGCTGTTAGTGTAGAATGGACAGATGATCCACATCCACGTAATTCATATTGGGAATTATGGGGTCTTCCTTTATTTGACATTCAAGATCCTGCTGCATTAATGTATGAACTTGGTGAATGTAGAAAAGTTAACCCAGAAGGTTACATCAAAATCAATGCGTTTGATGCTAGTATCGGTACAGAAAGTTGTGTATTATCATTTATTGTACAACGACCTACAACCGAACCTGGTTTCTACTTAGAACGTAATGAAGTTGGTGGTCGTAACATTCAATACACGATTTCAAGTTATGCTGTTCAAGCACGACCTGCTGGAGACCGTTATTAAGGATAAGACATCATTTTTAGTTTTCTAGAAACTTACTTACTGTAGCCTTTATTAAAAGTCCTCAGTCCGTTTGGTTTTTAGAAAAACTTTGGAAACTTAACATTATTTGTTGTGTTAATTAATTATTTTTTGTAGAAATGCAAAGTTAATTTAACTATTAGTTTCCTTTTACGGTATAATATTTTAAGTTTAGAAATAACTTCTAAACTTAAAATATTATATCTTTGATCCTTATAATTTAAATTTTAATTTATAGCATTTGACAAAGTTATGTTCATATCATATCATATATATATATATATATATACATACGATTACAATTTATAAGCGTTATTCTAGAAGCTATTAAAAAAGTACGAATTTTTAGATAAAGGGGCTCATCGTCTAATGGATAAAGACCGGAACCTTCTAAGTTTCTAATGTAGGTTCAATTCCTTCTGGGCCTGCTCAAACAAATATGTAGAAATTATTTATTATGCTAAAAATATAATAGGTGATTTAAGCCCCCATCGTCTAGAGGCCTAGGACATCTCCTTTTCACGGAGGGAACAGGGATTCGAATTCCCTTGGGGGTAAATTATAATGGTGTTCTAAATATATTCATATAAATAAAATATTTTAGATACCTATAAAAATTTATAAAACCTTTTATCATATATCAGCAACTCTATTATAATAAAGAATATAGAGTTTCGTTTTTTTAGGAAATTAGTTATAATATATTAGTGAAAACTCAATTCGGAATAGTATAACTATTTCATGAGACTTGAGCGTTTCCTATCTTTATGTCTCCAGAGAGGAAAAGGTAAATGAACTCCAATAAGCAAGCAGCCAAAGTTAAAGTTCTCGTTGATCGCGATGTTAACAAAACTAGTTTCGAAAAATGGGCTAAGCCAGGTCATTTTTCGCGTACATTGTCTAAAGGCCCAAAAACAACTACTTGGATTTGGAATTTACACGCAGATGCACATGATTTTGATAGTCAAACAAACTCTTTAGAGGAAGTTTCTAGAAAAATTTTTAGTGCACATTTTGGACAACTAGCAATAATATTTTTATGGATAAGTGGGATGCATTTTCACGGTGCTTATTTCTCGAATTATTTAGCATGGTTAAATAATCCTATTAGTATTAAGCCAAGTGCACAAGTTGTGTGGCCCATTGTTGGTCAAGAAATCTTAAATGGTGACGTTGGTGGTAATTTTCAAGGTGTTCAAATAACATCAGGATTTTTCCAATTATGGCGTGCTGAAGGTATAACAAGTGAAATTGAATTATACTGGACTGCCATTGGTGGATTAATTATGTCTGGATTAATGTTATTTGGTGGCTGGTTCCATTATCACAAAGCTGCTCCAAAACTAGAGTGGTTCCAAAATGCAGAGTCAATGTTAAATCACCATTTATCTGGTTTATTAGGTTTAGGTTGTTTAGCTTGGTCTGGACACCAAATCCATATAGCATTACCTATTAATAAATTATTAGATGCTGGTGTTGCTTCACAAGAAATCCCTTTACCTTATGAATTCATTATTAATAGGGAATTAATCGGGCAGCTTTACCCAAGTTTCAAAAAAGGTTTAGTTCCTTTCTTTTCATTAAATTGGGGTGAATATTCTGATTTTTTAACATTTAAAGGTGGATTAAACCCCGTAACAGGTGGACTTTGGTTAAGTGATACTGCTCATCACCATTTAGCTTTAGCGGTATTATTTATCGTTGCAGGTCATATGTACCGTACAAATTGGGGAATTGGACATAGTATGAAAGAAATTTTAGAAGCTCATAAAGGTCCCTTTACTGGTGCAGGCCATACAGGTCTTTATGAAATTTTAACAACTTCATGGCATGCGCAACTAGCAATTAATCTGGCGATGATGGGATCGTTAAGCATTATAGTTGCTCATCATATGTATGCAATGCCCCCATATCCTTATATTGCTACTGATTATGCTACGCAACTTTCTTTATTTACACATCATATGTGGATTGGGGGATTTTGTATTGTAGGTGGTGCAGCACATGGAGCTATTTTTATGGTCCGTGATTATAACCCAGCTAAAAACTATAATAATTTATTAGATAGAGTTGTTCGTCACAGAGATTCTATTATTTCTCATTTAAATTGGGTTTGTATTTTCTTAGGCTTCCATAGTTTTGGGCTATACATACATAATGATACAATGAGAGCATTAGGGCGTGCGCCAGATATGTTTTCAGATACAGGTATTCCTTTAAAACCTATTTTTGCACAAGCAATTCAAAATTTACATTTATTAGCACCAAGTAGTACGGCGCCAAATGCTTTAACAACAGCAAGCTACGTATTTGGTGGTGATATTGTTTCTATTGGATCAAAAATTGCTATAATGCCAATAAAATTAAGTACAGCTGATTTTATGGTCCACCATATTCATGCTTTCACAATACATGTGACTGTTTTAATTTTATTAAAAGGTGTTTTATATGCTCGTAGTTCAAAACTAATCCCTGATAAAGCTAATTTAGGTTTCCGTTTCCCTTGTGATGGACCAGGAAGAGGTGGTACTTGCCAAGTTTCAGCTTGGGATCATATATTTTTAGGTTTATTCTGGATGTATAACTCAATTTCAGTAGTTATATTCCATTTCAGTTGGAAAATGCAATCTGATGTTTGGGGTTCAGTAACGCCAACAGGAACAGTTTCTCATATCAGTGGTGGTAATTTTGCTCAAAGTGCAATTACTATTAACGGATGGTTAAGAGATTTTTTATGGGCACAAGCATCACAAGTAATTCAATCATATGGATCTTCTTTATCTGCATATGGTTTAATCTTCCTTGGTGCGCATTTCATTTGGGCATTTAGTTTAATGTTCTTATTTAGTGGTCGTGGCTATTGGCAAGAGCTTATTGAATCAATTGTTTGGGCTCATAACAAAATTAAAGTTGCACCAGCAATTCAACCTCGAGCATTAAGTATTACTCAAGGTCGAGCTGTAGGGTTAGCGCATTATCTATTAGGTGGTATTGGGACGACATGGTCTTTCTTCTTAGCAAGAATTATTTCTGTAGGATAAAATTAACGAGGTAAAATATTTATGGTAACTAAATTTCCAAAATTTAGCCAAGCTTTAGCACAAGATCCGACAACTAGAAGAATTTGGTTTGGAATTGCAACAGCCCATGACTTTGAAACACATGATGGGATGACAGAAGAAAATTTATATCAAAAAATCTTTGCTTCTCATTTCGGTCATTTAGCAATTATTTTTCTTTGGACATCTGGTAATTTATTCCATGTTGCTTGGCAAGGTAACTTTGAACAATGGTCTTTAAACCCATTAAAAGTAAAACCAATTGCACATACAATTTGGGATCCACATTTTGGTGATCTTGCAATGAAAGCTTTCACAAAGGGTGGTGCATTTTACCCAGTAAATATATCTTATTCAGGTGTTTACCATTGGTGGTATACTATTGGAATGAGAACAAATAATGATTTATATGTTGGATCTATTTTTTTAATAGCCTTATCTAGCTTATTATTATTTGCTGGTTGGTTGCATTTACAACCAAAATTCCGTCCAAGCCTATCTTGGTTTAAAACTAATGAATCACGTTTAAACCACCATTTAACAGGTTTATTTGGAGTAAGCTCTTTAGCATGGACAGGACATTTAGTTCATGTTGCTATCCCAGCATCTCGTGGTATTCATGTTGGTTGGGATAATTTTTTAACAACTTTACCCCATCCAGATGGTTTAACTCCATTTTTTGATGGTAATTGGAATGCTTATTCTCAAAACCCTGATACTGTAGAACATATTTTTGGTACAAATACAGGTGCGGGTACTGCTATTTTAACATTCTTAGGTGGTTTCCACCCACAGTCTCAATCTCTTTGGCTTACTGATATAGCACATCATCATCTTGCAATTGCAGTTGTATTTATAATTGCTGGGCATATGTACAGAACAAATTTTGCTATTGGTCATAATATGAAAGAAATTCTAGATGCACATCGTCCACCGGGTGGGAGATTAGGTGCAGGACATCGAGGATTATTTGATACAATAACAAACTCTTTACATATTCAACTTGGTTTAGCTCTAGCGGGATTAGGTGTTACTACATCGCTAGTTGCTCAACATATGTACGCAATACCTCCTTATGCTTTTATGGCAAAAGATTTTACAACTCAAGCAGCTCTTTATACACATCATCAGTATATAGCTGGGTTTTTAATGGTAGGGGCATTTGCACATGGGGCAATCTTCTTTGTTAGAGATTATGATCCAGAAGCAAACCAGGATAATGTGTTAGCCCGAATGCTTGAGCATAAAGAAGCAATTATTTCTCATTTAAGTTGGGTTAGTTTATTTTTAGGTTTCCATACATTAGGACTATACATTCATAACGATACTGTAGTTGCCTTTGGTCAGCCTGAGAAACAAATACTAGTGGAACCTGTTTTCGCACAATTTATCCAAGCTGCTTCAGGAAAGGCAGTTTATGGTTTTGATCTTTTATTATCTTCAAAAGAAAGTCCTGCTAGCGTTGCTGGAAGTGAAATCTGGTTACCTGGTTGGATAGAAGCAATTAATAATGATAAAAATGATTTATTTTTAACTATTGGGCCTGGTGATTTTTTAATACACCATGCTATTGCTTTAGGATTACATACTACAACATTAATCTTAGTTAAAGGGGCCTTAGATGCCCGTGGTTCTAAATTAATGCCAGATAAAAAAGATTTTGGTTATAGTTTCCCTTGTGATGGTCCAGGTCGTGGTGGTACTTGTGATATTTCAGCTTGGGATGCTTTTTATTTATCAATGTTTTGGATGTTAAACACAATTGGTTGGGTTACTTTCTATTGGCATTGGAAACATGTTACAATTTGGCAAGGTAATGCAGCTCAGTTTAACGAGTCTTCTAACTATATTATGGGTTGGTTACGTGACTATCTATGGTTAAATTCATCTCCATTAATAAACGGTTATAATCCTTATGGTATGAATAGTTTATCTGTATGGGCCTGGATGTTCTTATTTGGACATTTAATTTGGGCTACTGGGTTTATGTTCTTAATTTCATGGAGAGGATACTGGCAAGAGCTTATAGAAACATTAGTTTGGGCTCATGAGCGTACACCTCTTGCGAACTTAGTTCGTTGGCGTGACAAACCTGTTGCTCTATCAATTGTTCAAGCAAGATTAGTTGGGTTAGTTCATTTTACAGTCGGTTATATTTTAACTTATGCTGCTTTTGTTATAGCTTCAACTACTGGAAAATTTGGTTAATTTAGATTATACTATTGTTTAGGTTTGTATATTAAAGTAATTATTTATACTTTAATATACAAATTTAATAAAATATAAAAAAATTAATTAAGGAATTTTCTATGGCTAAACAATCAATGATTGAAAGAGAAAAAAAACGAGAAAGATTAGTTATAAAATATAGCGAAAAACGAAAGTCACTTCTTTTAGAATTTAAAAAGGCAAACACTTTTTCTGATCAAATGGAAGTTCATAAAAAAATAGAAAAGCTACCAAGAAATAGCTCACGTATAAGATTAAGAAACCGTTGTTGGAGAACTGGTCGTAGCCGAGGGGTTTATAGAGATTTTGGTTTATGTCGACACATGGTTAGAGAAATGGCACATAATTGTTTACTGCCTGGTGTAAGAAAAGCTAGTTGGTAATTGATAGTTTAAAACAGGAGAGATAATAATTATATTATCTCTCTTTCTTATAGACCAAGTTTATTTCCGCGACGGTATTGTAAAAAAGCAGCAACGAATAAACCAATTAAAGTTACTGGGATAAGACCTAATACCATACCAAAAAGAAGAGGTTCAATCATAATATAAAGATATATAAATAATTATTAAAGTGATTAAGGGTATTGCGTTTAATAAGTTTAAATAACCAGAAGATATTAGCCCCATATTCTAGATACTAATATATTTCTACAAAACCACTATTTATAGGTTGTTTATCTAAAACCAACTGAAGCTTGCCAAAGGAAGGCAAGTAATAAAAAAAGAACTGGAACAATTGGTAAAATATCTACAATTGGACTATACATTGAGTACAGTTCTGGTAACTTTGTTAGTAATATGATTTCCATATTTTATTAGCCTTTTTGTAAAAATACTATCGAACCATTATATTCAATAAAATAGAGTTAGATATACTATAGTATATAGTAAGACAATATATTTTATTTACCTTAACTCCTAACTTTCTTAATTAATTTAAAAAAGACAAGTTTTGTAATAAAAATAAATAAATCAATTATTTATTTCAAGATAACTAAATTTCAATAGAAAAATAAAATAGAAATAAATTTTTTATTATTAGGTCCTATAATATTAAGTTAAACACAACTGTAATTCTAGTTTTATGTAAACCAACCATAGCTATGTAAACCTTGCCCTAAAAAATTAACCCCAAGATAACAAATCCAAACAACAAAGAACCCGATACTTGCTAAAAGAGCTGGCTTTTTACCATTTAAGCCTACTATTAATCGAAGGTGTAAATAAGCTGCAAAGATTAACCAAGTGATTAAAGCCCAAGTTTCTTTTGGGTCCCAACTCCAATAAGATCCCCAAGCTTCATTTGCCCAAACAGCACCTGCTATTATACCAATAGTCAAAAAAGGAAACCCTAAACTTATAGCTCTATAACTCCAATTATCTATATGGTATAAAAAACTTGTACGATGCATTAGAACAATATTTTCTTCCTCAAGATAAATTAGATCTAGACCTAGACATAAAAATTGGCTTTTAGTTAGATTTAAAGTTTTTATCATATGCTTCTCATATTTAGCAGCTCTAACTCTTCTCGTTTTTGCATAATTTTCAAGTTCTATAGACATACCTACATAAAGTATTGCGAATGTTGACCCAATAATTAATATGGCATAACTTAACATCATTAAACTAACGTGCATCATTAACCAATTTGATTGTAGCGCTGGGACTAAAGCACTTGCTTTTTGCATCTCAAGGGGTAGTGTCAATGCAGCAAAACCAGTAATAAATAAAACAATTGGGACAATAATACATCCAAATAAAGGACTTTGAATTTTATACTCTAAAGCTTGAGAAACAAGTAAAAGTAGACATGATAAAAACAATAAAGATTCATATAAATTACTTAAAGGAAAATAGCCAAATTGAATCCAACGATTTAATAAAAAAACAAAAAGACTTAAGGTTGCGGATCCTGAAGTAATTTTTGCTAAAGTATTAAAAACTTTTATATTTTTAAACCCTAAACTAAACCAATAAAAAATTGTAGAGACAAGACAGCAAGCAAACAGGATATTATTAAAGATATTACTATCATTACAAACGTTACAAAAATCCTGGAAAAACATTATTACCTCCTATTTATATAATATAATTAAAATTGCCATGAATGTATATAATTAGTATAGCTTATATATTTACAAAAAAACCAAACATCAAAAAATTATGTAACTAAATATATAATTAAAGACTAAAAATCTAAAGTAAATAAGTTTAAAATTATGAACTAAAAAGAAAAAACAAAATATTTATATAGTAATTAAAATGGTATTATATTATATAAATGTATATATGTTAAATATTTAGATTATAATATCTAATAATATAACACAATAATATAATATATATCTTTAATAATATAATCATTATTAAAAAAGTATATTATACTATACTATACTTATATCATTTATACTAATAAATATCTCTTAAGAGCGACTATTATTATTAATTATTTTTAAAATAATAATAATTTAGTTAACACATAAAAAAAACCAGGAGTCATATATGAAACTAGCTGTTTATGGTAAAGGTGGTATCGGTAAATCAACGACAAGTTGTAACATTTCTGTCGCTCTTTCTAGACGAGGAAAACGTGTTTTACAAATTGGTTGTGATCCAAAGCATGATAGTACATTTACATTAACTGGTTTTTTAATCCCAACGATTATTGATACATTACAAGCAAAAGATTATCATTATGAAGATATCTGGCCAGAAGACGTTATATACCAAGGTTACGGAGGAGTTGACTGTGTTGAAGCAGGAGGGCCACCTGCTGGAGCTGGTTGTGGAGGTTACGTCGTTGGGGAAACAGTAAAACTTTTAAAAGAATTAAATGCATTTGATGAATACGATGTAATTTTATTTGATGTTTTAGGAGATGTTGTTTGTGGTGGTTTTGCTGCACCATTAAATTATGCTGACTATTGCTTAATCGTAACAGATAATGGTTTTGATGCATTATTTGCTGCAAATCGAATCGCTGCTTCAGTAAGAGAAAAAGCTAGAACACATGCATTAAGACTTGCAGGACTTATCGGTAATAGAACAGCTACACGAGATTTAATTGATAAATATATTGATGCAGTACCAATGCCAGTTTTAGAGGTATTACCTCTTATTGAAGATATTAGGGTTTCAAGAGTAAAAGGTAAAACTTTATTTGAGATGACTGAATCTGATAGTTCTTTATATTATATTTGTGAATACTACCTAAATGTAGCAGATCAACTTATTGCTAATCCTGAAGGTGTAGTTCCAAAAGAAGCTGCAGATCGTGAATTATTTAGTTTACTATCTGACTTCTATTTAAACCCAACACAAAAAGATGAAGATACATTAGAATTTGATACTATTGAAAATGATTTGAATGAAGTATTTTCGATTTAGTCTAAAATAATTAGACTTATAAATTTTAATTTTTTAGTAAAAGGATTTATATGAATCAAATAAAACATGTAGATAACAACGATTTAAAAGAAAAGATAAATTTTGAATGTGAGACAGGAAATTATCATACGTTTTGTCCAATTAGTTGTGTTGCTTGGTTATACCAAAAAATTGAAGATAGTTTCTTTTTAGTTATCGGTACAAAGACCTGTGGGTACTTTTTGCAGAACGCTTTGGGAGTAATGATTTTTGCTGAACCTCGTTATGCTATGGCTGAACTAGAAGAAGGTGATATATCAGCACAATTAAGCGATTATGAAGAGCTAAAACGCTTATGTTTACAAGTAAAAAGAGACCGAAACCCTAGTGTAATCTTTTGGATTGGTACATGTACAACAGAAATCATTAAAATGGATTTAGAAGGTATTGCACCAAAACTAGAGGCAGAAATAAGCTTACCAATCGTAGTAGCAAGAGCAAACGGTCTTGATTATGCTTTTACACAAGGAGAGGATACTGTATTAGCTGCTTTAGCACAGCGACCAAATGCAAAGCAGTCAGAAACTCAATTGGAAAAAGTAATATTACCTGATAAGGATTATATTGAACACGTACCTCTTATTTTATTTGGTTCTATACCTGACCCAGTTGTAAACCAACTTACTTTAGAATTAAAAAAACAAGGTATTCGGGTTTCAGGTTGGCTACCCTCAAAACGTTATACTGAATTACCTCTTATTAATGAAGGCAATTATGTCTGTGGAGTAAATCCATATTTAAGTAGAACTGCAACAACATTAATGAGAAGAAGAAAATGTAAACTAATTGGTGCTCCATTCCCAATCGGACCTGATGGTACAAGAGCTTGGTTAGAAAAAATTTGTACAGTTTTTGGTATTGAACCTAAAGGTTTACAGCAAAGAGAAGATGAAATATGGGAAAAATTAAAATATTATGTCAGTTTGATTGACGGTAAAAGTGTATTCTTTATGGGTGACAACTTATTAGAGATTTCATTAGCACGTTTTTTAATAAGATCAGGCATGATAGTATTTGAAATTGGTATACCTTATATGGATAAAAGATATCAAGGAGCTGAATTACAATTATTGCAAAAAACTTGTAAGGAAAAAAATATTCCAATTCCTATTATTATTGAAAAGCCTGATAATTATAATCAAGTAGATAGAATTCGTGATATGAAACCTGATTTAGTTATCACTGGTATGGCACATGCAAACCCATTAGAAGCAAGGGGTATTAATACAAAATGGTCTGTTGAATTTACATTTGCTCAAATTCATGGTTTTACAAACGCTATTGAAGTTTTAGAGTTAGTAACAAGACCACTTCGTCGTAATCAAAAACTTGAAAAAATCGGTTCTCAGCGTTATACTGATCGTCGATAATCAAAAATTTTGTAAGGTTAATAAACGAATTTGAATTTTACACAAATAATATACTATACTATACTTATATCATTATTTCCATGCTATATAAAATATATATAGCATGAAAAATTTATTTTTTATTAAAACTCATAGTTTTTCATTACTTTTCAGATTAATGTTTAATTTTAAGAAATCAGTATTAATATTTTTTTTAGCTCTCAGCATACCTTTAGCAGCATTTGCCGATGTTGCAGGTTTAACAAAATGTAGTGAATCAGGACCTTTTAATAAGCGATTCGATGCTAGTGTCAAAAAATTAGAAGTAAGAATTAAAAAATATGAGCCTGGGTCTCCACCAGCATTAGCTTTAGAACAACAAATTACTAGGACTAAGCAAAGATTTACTCGTTACTCGAACTCTGAGTTATTATGTGGTAAAGAAGGTTTACCTCATCTTATAACAGATGGTAGATGGGATCATGCTGTGGAATTTGTAATTCCAGGAATGATGTTCTTATATATAAGTGGTTGGATAGGTTGGGCTGGTCGTAGTTATCTAAATACAGTTGGTGCGACTTCAAACCCAACGGAAAAAGAAATTATCATTGATGTACCATTAGCATTAAAAATTATGTCATCAGGATTTGTTTGGCCAGTGTCAGCTTGGCAAGAATTCACTACTGGGAATTTTTTAGTTCCTGATTCTGAAATTACTGTATCCCCAAGATAATAACATTCGTAAAATAGAAATTTCATTATATATTATTTTATAAATTAAGAGGTATCAAACAACATGGACAATTTCTTAAAATATCTTTCGACTGCACCTGTTTTATTTGTTGGATGGATGACATTTACTGCTGGGTTTATTATTGAAGCTAATCGTTTTTATCCTGATGCATTAACATTTCCTGTCTTTTAAATAAAATAATTTATTTTATTTAAAAAGTAAACAAACTGTATTAGCCTTATATATGGTTATTAATACAGTTTGTTTTCCTAGGGAATAATATATTATTGTTTGTTCTTCTATCTTTTAAGAAATAGCAAGTATTATAGTAACTAGTAAGTAGGGGTGATTTATAATCAAAAATAATGAATTGAAAATATGACGAACCTAAATTTCGTGCCTAAGAACGTACCTAGTGATTTTAATGTGTCAAGTCGCATATCAGCTGAAATTAATGAGATTGATAAAAGTTTATTTGATAGTAAAGTTGATGTAAATGATCTATGGAGTGAAGAAAATGGAAAAATTGATCATTGGGCTATTAATGATGGAAGTGAAGGACACGATAAGGTAGGGAATTTAAATAAAAGTTCTAAGGAAACTAAGATTGGTGTCAAAAAAAAATCTAACCAAAATATTAATGCTAAGGAAAAACTTAATAAAATTAAGGTTTATTTTATTGTTAAATCTACAAACGTAGAAGAAAAAGAATTATTAGTTGCCGTGCCAATTAATAATTTTGATGATTTATCAAATTCTTCTTATGGGAAAGCTATCTCGGCGAGAGCAGGTACTTTTTTAATGAGGACTGATGCAGACCTAAATAAGAAGGGGTTCATAGAAGGCAAACCAGGGAATAGACCCTTTATATTAGAACATGCACTTGAGGTTGAGGCTCCATATGGAAGTTTGCCAGAGTTACCTTTAGAAGCTTTAGTTTTACCAAAAAAATATGGAAGAAATGGTAATTTAGAAATACCAGATTTAACTATAGAAGAGCAGGAAGAAGATGAGTCAAAATTAATTACAGAAACAATAGTGGACGATTCAGGAAAAGAAAGAATGCTTTATTATTTTTTGAGTGAGTATGAATACGATTACTCATTTCTTGATAATACAATATTTACAAATGTTGAGCCTTACCTTACAACACCCAGAAATGAAGCAAGCTTTAATAGAACATTTAAAAATATATTAGAGAATAATATCAAAACTATTAAGTTTGATGATATTTGGAATAAAGAAAAAAAAGAATTAAGATTAGCAGAAATAGAAGACTTAGTTTATAAGAATACGGACGAATTATTAAGTAAAAATATAATTCCGATTTTTTCTAATTTAGAAGAAGCACAAGATTTATTAATAACAGTCCTTGAAGAACTTCTTGAACCTTTTAAAACGATAAGATTTATTGAGAATTCTAGTAACCAGAAGGATTATCATTTAACAAATACAGATTATTTCGATGACTCATTTACGTTACAAAATAAATATGCTTTTCCAGAAACCAGAATGGATAAAATTCAATTATGGTTAACGAAGTATAGATTAATAAAATCGCGTACACAACTGAAACCTCAATATGAATTAAATTACCAACGCTTTTTATTCCCACGTATCCCTGAAGAACTCCATGAGTTTCTTGAGCCAGATGAGCGTAGTGAAACTGCTTATTTATCTGAGAGTGATACAGTGTTGTTAGATATCGCTAGTAATGTTAAAATTGTCTCTATGGGATTAGGTGATTTTTTAAGTTTTTGGAATAATGCTGAGACAAAGAATGGTGAAATATTATTTATACCATCTTCGAAAAGTTTTAAAAAAATAAACTTACCGCTAATTTCTAAAAAACCAAGAGATCGATTTTATGAGTACCAACAAAAATTTCGGGGTGAAGATAAACAAAAAATAGAGGATTATAGCTATAGCTATGAAATAAAAAGTTCTTTTAACTAATTTTAAGAGCGCTGATAATATATAAATATAAATCCTTAATAAACTAAAGAAAAATAATTTTTCTTTAGTTTATTGAAAAAAAGCAATACTAAAATTTTAATTCTGCAGCTTGAACTTTTTCAAATTGTTTTTTCTTAATAACGAAAAAGATTTGAGTAAATAATACAGAAAAAGCAAAGACTATGAAACCAATTACTCTACTTGGATCTTGTAAAACAATTTCTACATCCGTCTGCCCAAATCCGCCAACATTAGGATCTTTTGTTAAAGGCTGATCTACTTTAATAGTATCTTTTTTTGAAACTACTAATGATAATCCTTTTGGAATCGTTTGTTTAGTTTCTTTACCAGTAGAACCTATTATAGTTATTGAAGTTTCACCTTTATCTAAAGTCTGAATTTCTGCAATTTGACCTTCAGAAGAAGAAGTAACGATATTATTATTACTTTTTTCTCCAGTAGGGTATATTTGTCCTCGGCCTCTATTTGCCCCAACATAAATTGGGTATTTTAAGAAATTGATTTTCTTATCAGTTGCTGGGTCAGGGGATAAAACCGGGAAAATAATTTCTTGGTGGGTATCACCTGCAATTGGACCAACTACTAAGATATTATCTTGAGTAGAACTATAAGGAGATATATAAACCCCCTTACTTTTTTCCTGAATTTCCTTTGAAATTAAATTTTTTGGTGCTAATTTAAAGCCTTCAGGTAAGATAACAACAGCACCAACGTTTAATCCACTTAATTGACCATTACCTAGAATTTGTTTGGCATCTTTGGCATAAGGAATCTTTACAGCTGCTTCAAAAACTTTATTTGGTAATATAGCTTTTGGTGATTCTATTTGCACAGGTTTTTCTGCTAAATGACAATTTGCACATGCAATTCGTCCATTTGCTGCGCGCGGGTTTGTATATGCTTGTTGCGCATAAATTGGATAGGCTTCTGACATCTTAACAGAAAGTGTAAGACTACTAATGATAAAAATAAAGCTTATCATGATAAATTTCATTAGTCTTTTCAAAAGTTCCATATTGAAATTAGGTAAATTAAAAAGTTTTTAATTGATAATCCTTGATAGAAAGAGATTCTAGTAAAAAAAGAGGTTATATAAAGATAATAAGGAATTAATTCCTTATTATCTTTATATAACCTCTTTTTTTACTAAGTTAATTGATGTTATGCTTCCTAAAAAGTATAACAAAAATAAAGCACCTGATAATAATAATTGTGTTATAGGATCTGCTGATGGTGTTAATACAGCACCCAATATTGTAGAAAAAAGTATCATTGGTCGCCAATAATTTAACATTTTTATTGGGTCAACTATCTTAGATAAACTTAAGATAATTTGAACAATTGGTACTTGAAATACTAATCCGGTGCTAAAAAATAAAGTAGATACAAAATTAAAATACTGAGTAAAAGACCAAAAAGGCTCGATAACTTCTGCGCCATAAAAAATAAAAAAATTTAAAGCTGCAGGAATCAAAAGAAAGTATGAAAAGAGTAATCCTAAAACAAATAAAACAATAGAACTAATCAACAAACCGACTATGATATTTTTTTCATTTTTAGTTAAAGCAGGTCTAAAAAAGAAAAGTGTTTGGCTTAATAATAATGGGGTTGAAAATAATACACCCGCATAAAATGATATTAGTAAGGTCGAAACAAAATATTCGCCTGGGGATAGTTGAAAAAATTGTATATTTGAGACAGGACTTTCTAAAATCTTAACTAATAATTTCACATTATAAAATGTAAAAAAAGTGATTAAAGATAAAAAACTTAAAATATGAAACACCCGTTGCCTTAGTTCATCAAAATGCTCATTAAAATATAATTCTGTAATTGAACGTGACGAAGTTTTAATAATATCCGTCATAGAATAAAATTTAAACTTTAATGTTTTAACATTTTCTCTCATAGTTTCTACAAAAATATTTATTAATGCTTTAAGACTCTATAAATTTAAAAGCTTGTAACTTAGATGATGCTATTTTCATCTCTTGTGATGCATCAATTTTTTCTTTAGTTGTTTCTGCTAAATCCAAATTTTTTGTAGCTGTAGCTAAAAACTCTTTTGCTTGAGTATAATCTTGTTTTATGATTTCTTCTACTCCACTAATTAGGACTATAACTTCATCATTTTTTATAACAGCAAACCCCCCAAGAACAATAATGGGTGTCCAAGATGAATTAACTTTAATTCGAAGAATTCCGATTTCAAGAGCAGTAATTAAAGGAGCATGACCTGTAAGGATACCTAATTGACCTGTAAGACTAGGTAGAACTACTTCATCGGCAGAAGTATCCCAAATTAATCCATCTGGAGCAATTACACGAATATTTAAACTCATTGGAAAATTCCCTAATTAATTATTAAAAGTTTTTGCTTTAGAGATTGCTTCATTAATATCGCCAACTAAATAAAAAGCTTGTTCCGGTAAATCGTCTAATTCACCACCTAAAATCATATTGAAACCTTTAATCGTGTTTTCTAAATCTACATATTTACCAGGAGAACCAGTAAATATTTCTGCAACAAAGAATGGTTGTGATAAAAAACGTTCAATTTTTCTAGCACGGTCTACAACTAAACGATCTTCTTCAGATAATTCATCAATTCCTAGAATTGCAATAATATCTTGTAGTTCTTTATAACGTTGTAATGTTTCTTTTACTAACTGAGCTGTTTTATAATGCTCATCACCAACAATTAAAGGTTGTAACATAGTTGAAGTTGAATCTAAAGGATCTACAGCTGGGTATATTCCTTTAGCAGCTAAGCCTCGAGATAATACAGTTGTTGCATCTAAATGAGCAAAAGTTGTAGCTGGTGCTGGATCAGTTAAATCATCCGCAGGTACATAAACAGCTTGAATTGAAGTAATGGAACCTTGAGTAGTTGATGTAATACGTTCTTGTAAAGCACCCATTTCAGTACCTAGAGTCGGTTGGTAACCCACAGCTGAAGGCATACGTCCTAATAAGGCTGAAACTTCTGAACCCGCTTGCACAAATCTAAAAATATTATCAATAAATAATAAAACATCCTGTTTATTAATATCACGGAAATACTCAGCCATTGTTAGAGCAGTTAACCCTACACGCATACGTGCACCTGGTGGCTCATTCATTTGACCATAAACTAAAGCTACTTTAGATTCTAATAAGTTTTTCTCGTTTATTACACCGGATTCTTTCATCTCCATGTATAAATCATTACCTTCACGTGTTCTTTCACCTACTCCACCAAAAACAGAAACTCCACCATGAGCTTTAGCAATATTATTAATTAGTTCCATAATTAATACAGTTTTACCTACTCCTGCACCACCAAAAAGTCCAATTTTACCACCTCTACGATAAGGAGCTAATAAATCTACTACTTTAATACCAGTTTCAAAAATAGCTGGTTTAGTCTCTAGGTCTGTAAAGGCTGGTGCAGGTCTATGGATAGGTAATGTTTCTTTACCAGTATCATCTCCTAAATTATCTACAGTTTGTCCTAAAACATTAAAAATACGGCCAAGAGTTGGTTTACCTACAGGAACTAGGATTGGAGATTTAGTATCAATAACTCTAACACCTCTTTGTAAACCATCAGTAGCACTCATTGCAATAGCTCTAACTCGGTTATCCCCTAATAATTGTTGTACTTCACAAATAATAATTCCTTCTTTACTCTCTACTTCCAGAGCATTGTAAATTTTTGGTAAGATACCTGAAGAAAAGACTGCATCGATAACTGGTCCAATAACTTGTGTTATATAACCTGTATTAACATTTTTATCATTCGTTATTTTTTTTTCAGTCATTTTTTAATTATTTGCATTATTAAATAATAATGAAACCTGAAAATTTTTTAATTAATTTTATTTAAGTTTAAGAACAAAAGTAAAACGAGTCTTATTTTAGATTAAAAAATTTGAATTAATAGATTGTACAAATAAAAAAAAGATCAATAAGTTTCGATTAAGAAAAGCTAACTAACTATATATATAGTTAGCTTTTTAAGCGGAAAGTCGACCTGTTGTTCGTAACCAATTTTGTGCTTCTATATAATTATTTGGGGCAAGATTAATTGCTTGTTTCCAATATTCAGCGGCTTTATTAAAAAGTAATTTAGCGACATCAATATTTTGTTTTTCAGAAGCTTTAACACCTTGGTAATGATATATAACAGCAATATTATTTAAAGCCTGGGGTAAATTTGGGTTTAATTCTAAAGCTTGATGATAATATTCCAAAGCTTTTAAATATTCCCCATTACTAGAATAGATTAAACCAATATTATATAAAATAAAACTACGATCATAAGGGTCTTCTTCAAGTTGTAATGCTTCATAGTAATTTTCTAATGCTTCAGCGTATTCACCTTCAGATTGTGCTGACATACCATCTCTATAGTAAAAAAAAGCCTGCTTCTCTTCTTTACTTGCTGGGAAAACTTTTAAAATAATGTCTGCCATAATCGTAAAAGTTTTATCGATGAAATTATCATTTCTTTGTGAACGACTCATATTTTCTCTGCTTTTATATTTTTTATATCTTATTTCTTGAAAAAGTAAAGAAAAAGTATAGTTTATAAATATTATAACATTTAAGCTAATATTCTACGAACATTAATTTTCTACGGATGTAACAAAAGGTAATAAATGTAAATATCTTGCTCTTTTAATAGCCTTTGAAAGTTGTCTTTGTTGTTTTAATGTTAAATTTGTTGAGCGGCGAGATTTAATTTTACCATGCTCTGTTGAAAATGATAAAAGAATATCAACTTGTTTATAATCAATTGTCTCATTTGGTTTAAGTTTAAATGGTTGGCGTCTAGTTTTTGTCGGCTTTCCTTTATTTCCCTTATTATCATTATTTGGCATATTATCCTCCTTATTTTATTTCTTTTTGTTGTGTGTGTGAATTACAGTTAGGACAAAACTTTTTTAATTCAAGTCTATCTGGAGTGTTTCTACGGTTTTTTGTTGTTGTATAATCGATTTTTTTTTGGCTTTTTTTGGCTGTTACCCCTTGATTAGAATTAATATTTGTTTTTCCATTAGTGTTTGGTGTTTTTTTACAGTTTGTACATCTTAGGGTTATTATAATCCTAGCACCTTTATTTTTTGCCATAGTTTAATTTAAGTAAAAGTATTTTATTAAATGATAATTATTAATAATAGCGATATATCTATATCACTACTATTATATAGTAATATATTTTTCATTTCGAGATCAAGGTAGTTTTTTTTATACTTAGTTTTATAGCCTTTTTTCTAGTTGACTCCTATCTTGAAAATTTTAACTCTTCGTTATACAATGCTATGGTGATATTGTTTAAAGAAAATTTTTTTATTTAAATAATATTGGATTATATTATTTAAATAAAAAAACTTTCTTTTAAATAATATTAAAATTATAGAGAGATTCAAGCAGCCTATAGTTTTATTAATTAATGCCAATTTAGGAGGTATATTTATGTTTGAGAGGTTTACTGAACGGGCTTTACAAGTAATTATGATGTCACAAGAAGAATCAAGACGGTTAGGCCATAATTTTGTAGGTACGGAACAAATACTTTTAGGCTTATTAGGAGAAGGCTGTGGTGTAACCACTAATGCTGTCAGAGAATATGGAATTACTATTAGAAAAGTAAGGATAGAAGTGGAAAGACTTATAGGTAAAGGAACAGGGTTTGTTGCAATAGAGATCCCCTTTACCCCTAGGGCAAAAAAGGTATTAGAGATGTCTATAAAACAATCTAAGGAGTTAAATCATAGTTATATTAATACTGAGCATATTTTTTTAGCATTATTAAATGATACAGATGGTATATGTTCAAAAGTTTTACAAAACTTAGGTGCAAATATACCCCGAATTAAATCTTATGTACTTAATGAGTTAGATAAAAACCATGAATCTGGATCTTCAAAAGTATTAGCTAATGTTGGATCAGGGGACCAAAACCAGACAAAGGATTTATTTCTTTTTGATGACTTAGATAGATCTTCTTTAACTGCACCAAATTTATTAGAGTATACAACAGATTTAACAGAAGCAGCTGAACGAGCAAAATTAGACCCTGTTGTTGGTAGACAAAATGAAATTGAACGTGTTATACAAATTTTATCAAGGCGTCGCAAAAATAACCCCATTTTAATTGGTGAGCCTGGTGTTGGTAAGACAGCGGTAGCCGAAGGCTTAGCACAAAGAATTATTCAACGTGAAGTCCCTAGTGAAATGCATGACCATAAAGTATTTGTTTTGGATATTACATTATTGTTAGCAGGAACAAAATACCGTGGAGAATTTGAAGAACGTTTAAAAAGAATCGTACAAGAACTAAAAGAACAAAAAAATATAATTATTGTGATCGACGAAGTTCACACATTAGTTGGTGCGGGTGCAGCAGAAGGAGCATTAGATGCTGCGAATATTTTAAAACCTGCCCTGGCACGTGGAGAATTACAATGTATAGGAGCTACAACAATTGACGAATATCGCCAACATATTGAGAAGGACCCAGCTTTAGAGCGTCGTTTCCAACCGGTTTGGGTAAATGAACCCAGTATAGAAGAAACTATAACTATTCTAAAAGGTTTAAGACTACGTTATGAGCAGCACCATAGATTAGAAATCACAAATGAAGCTTTAACTGCGGCGGCTAATTTAGGTGCTCAATACATAGCTGATAGATTTTTACCTGATAAAGCAATTGATTTAATTGATGAAGGTAGTGCAAGAGTTCGTTTAGTAAATTATCGTCTCCCTGAAGCTGTACATATTTTAGACAAAGAATTGCGAACTATTTTAGATAATAAAGATTTAGCTGTTCGAGAACAAAGATTTGAAACAGCAACTGAAATTAGAGATGATGAATTAAATTTGCGTGCCCAAATGGGTGCTATTATAAAAGCACAAAAAAGAATTGTACCAAAAGGAGTATTAGAGAGATTAAAAGTTGGAGCCCAAGATATTGCTTCAATTGTTGCGTTATGGACTGGTGTCCCAGTGACCAAAATTACCAAGGATGAAAATACTAGATTACTAGAATTAGAAAATGTTCTTCATCAAAGAGTAATTGGCCAAAAAGAAGCTGTATCAGCTGTAGCTCGGGCTGTACGAAGAGCTAGGGTTGGGATGCGAAATATGAAACGACCAATTGCAAGTTTCTTCTTTTCAGGTCCCACCGGTGTAGGAAAAACTGAATTAACAAAGACTCTCGCGTCATTCTTTTTTGGAGCAGAAGATTCTATGGTTCGTTTAGATATGTCAGAATTTATGGAGCGTCACACTGTAGCTAAATTAATTGGGTCACCCCCAGGTTATATTGGTTATAATGAAGGTGGACAACTAACGGAAGCTGTAAGACGTAAGCCATATACTGTTGTACTATTTGATGAAGTTGAGAAGGCTCATCCAGATGTATTTAATTTATTACTTCAAATACTTGAGGATGGTCGTTTAACAGATTCTAAAGGAAGAGTTATTGATTTTAAAAATACAATATTAATAATGACTTCAAATTTAGGGTCTAAAGCAATCCAGAATAATGAGTTAGCTTCACAAGGAATTGGTTTCGGTGGTGAAACAGGGGATACTAAAAAAACAAAATACGCTCAATTATGTAATACTGTTGGAGAAAGTCTTAAAGCATTCTTTAAACCAGAATTTTTAAACCGTATTGATGAAATCATTGTTTTTGAACAGTTAACAAAAAATAATATTAAGCAAATTGCCGTTATTATGGTAAAAGATTTAATAGAAAGAGTGAAAAAAGAGAAAGAAATCTCATTATCTTTAACTCCTAGAATGATGGAACTATTAATTGAAGAAGGTTTTAACCCTACTTATGGTGCTCGACCTTTACGTCGTGCTCTTGTAAAATTGGTTGAAGACAAGGTTTCTCTTGAATATTTACGTTATAAGAAAGATCATGATGACGATGATCCTGTAGATATTTTAGTAGATGTCGATTTTGATAAAGTTAAAGTTTCAATATCAAAAACTATTAAAAAAGAAGAAGAGATTAAACCAGAAGATAAAGTAAAACCAAAAGAAAAACCAAAATATAAAATTTCATTACCTAGACATAGACAGCCAAAAGAAACTTCTATGGTAACTGATAAAAAACCAGAGAGTAGTCCATCTGGGGTCTAATTATAATTATATATAACTATATCTCTTTATTAGAGTAACAATATATAGTTATGTTCTATACAATAAACAAGTTTCACGAAATAATAAATCGTGAAATGAATTTTCTTAATTAATCTTTAACGTCCTATTAATATTAATTGGGTCACCTGGGACTTGAACCCAGAACTTTTCGGTTAAAAGCCGATTACTCTACCATTGAGTTAGCAACCCACTATTAGTGACATAATAACATAGTAACCAAGTATAGTTTATATATAAACTATACTTGGTTATTATGTTGTTAGTATGCTAATCCCATACTACGCGTTGTTTCAGCGGCTAAATACACACGAACACTTAAAAAATCTGTTGGGCAAGCTGTTTCACAACGTTTACAACCAACACAATCTTCTGTACGAGGAGCTGAAGCAATTTGTCCTGCTTTGCAACCATCCCAAGGAACCATCTCTAATACGTCGGTAGGACAAGCACGAACACATTGTGTGCAACCAATACAAGTATCATAAATATTTACGGAATGTGACATAGCTGATAATTCTTATAAAGAAATTCTATTTTGATAATTTAAAAGATTAAAAAATTAATGTTTAGTAAAAAATTTTTTTTTTACTAATAATCAATTATAGATTGCATTCTATTGTAACGTAATAAATTTTTAATTGTCAATATGGAATGTATTTGCTTATTGCATTCAATAGTACCCGAAGTTATCTAGAATAACAATTAATTATTTTTAGTTTTATAAAAAGCAAACTAATTTTGTCTAAAGATTAAATACAACGTTATTCTACTAAAGTGAATAAAAATAATCACTACCCACATTATCCACTTTATTTATATACAAAATAACTACAATAGCTAGTAACAGGTTATTATTAACTTATATCTTGGTAAAAATTATAAATATTTTTGAAAGATATAAGTTACCTGGGAAGAATTAAAACTTATTTTAAAAAAACTATTATGGTTGCAACTTTAGAAAGACGCGAAAGTGAAAAAAGAGATTGGGGAACATTTGCTACATGGATTACTAGTACTGAAAACCGTTTATACATTGGTTGGTTTGGTTGTTTAATGATTCCTACATTATTAACAGCAGCTTCTTGTTACATCATCGCTTTTATCGCAGCACCTCCTGTAGATATTGATGGTATTCGTGAGCCAGTAGCGGGATCTTTATTATATGGTAACAACATCATCAGTGGTGCTGTTATACCTAGTTCAAACGCAATTGGTATTCATTTCTACCCAATTTGGGAAGCTGCTTCAGTTGAAGAATGGTTATACAATGGTGGTCCTTACCAATTAATCGTATTCCATTTCTTAATTGGTGTTGCTTGTTGGATGGGTCGTGAATGGGAACTTAGCTACCGTTTAGGTATGCGTCCTTGGATTTTCGTAGCATTCTCTGCTCCAGTAGCAGCAGCTTCTGCGGTATTCCTAATTTACCCTATCGGTCAAGGTAGTTTCTCTGACGGTATGCCTTTAGGTATTTCTGGTACATTTAACTTCATGATCGTTTTCCAAGCTGAACATAACATTTTAATGCACCCATTCCATATGGCTGGTGTTGCTGGTGTTTTCGGTGGTTCATTATTCAGTGCTATGCATGGTTCTTTAGTAACTTCAAGTTTAATCCGTGAAACAAGTGAAGTTGAATCTGTTAACTACGGTTACAAATTCGGACAAGAAGAAGAAACTTACAACATTGTAGCTGCACATGGTTACTTTGGTCGTTTAATCTTCCAGTACGCTAGTTTCAACAACTCTAGAGCTTTACATTTCTTCCTTGCAGCATGGCCTGTAGTTGGGATTTGGTTAACAGCTTTAGGTGTTAGTACTATGGCATTTAACTTAAATGGTTTTAACTTTAACCAGTCTGTTGTAGATAGTGAAGGTCGTGTTATTAACACATGGGCTGACATCATCAACCGTGCAGATTTAGGTATGGAAGTAATGCATGAACGTAACGCTCATAATTTCCCATTAGATTTAGCATCTAACGAAATTCTTCCTGTTGCGATTTCTGCTCCTTCTGTTGTTGGTTAATTCAATTAAAATAATCAGATTTATTTCTGTATTATTATTTTATCTCTAACTACCTTTTTTGGTAGATAAGAGAGATAGGTCGAAAGATCGCTAGAGTAATAAGAAGTTATATACTTCTTATTACTCTATTTAATTTAACATAATGTATTTGTATTCTAATATTTCTAAGTGTTTTTTAAAAACAAAAAAGCTAATTATACTTTAAGAGGGGTATACCCCATCTATTATAATATTACGTAATAGTTGAAAAATTTTACCTGAAAAGAATAAGAAATAAAAATACTTTTTATGATTTTATAAGTCATATACGATTTAATATATGTATACAGAAAGAGACCAATCTTACCTTATCTCTTATTAATAGTTAACTAGGTATATAAGGATTTAATTACGTTATATAACCAAGCAATTTTGTTTTAAAATGGAAACAACAAGAAAATATATGTAGTGGGTAATGTATTATAGGATAGCATAGGATTTTTAAAAGATAACTGGGGGAAAGTATCTGAGGAAACCTTAAATTAACTGTTATTCTATTATTATTAATCTTAGAGCTTTTATATTTTCTAGTAAAGTTAAAACATATAAATTTTTTATAAAAAATTTATATGTATTGAATTGATTTTATAATTTATAAAACAAATTATTAGAATATGTTGTAAATGTGATTAAGTAAATTCACAATATGCGAAAATTACTTAATCTTATTACTTTATCTATTTTATAAACTAAATACACTACTAGCTGTAATATCCGCGTCTGTTATTGTAACCAGATCTGCTTTAGTAAGTACACGCCCACCACTATCAAAATTACGGTTTGCTTGTCTCATTCGAGCTCTGTCCAAAGAATTTCTTATGCTTCGAGCATTTGCAAATAATGGCTGTTCACGACGTTTTAAAATATAATTTAAAAATGCTGGTTCGGCTTCAGGAGAAAACTGGTATTGTTGTTCTTCTAGCATCATTTTAGCTATAATAAGTAATTCATCTGGAGAGTAATCCGGGAAATTTACATGGTTTGCTATTCTAGAAGATAAACCTGGGTTAGAACTATAGAATTGCTCCATACGTTCTTTATACCCTGCAAAAATAATTACTAAATCATCACGTTGGTTTTCCATAACTTGTAAAAGAATTTCAATCGCTTCACTCCCATAATCTCTTTCATTATCTGGCTTATATAAATAATAAGCTTCATCAATAAATAAAAGACCACCCATTGCTTTTTTTAGTACCTCTTTAGTTTTTGGAGCAGTATGCCCAATATATTGACCAACTAAATCATCTCTAGTTACAGTTAATAAATGTCCCTTTTTTGAATGCCCTAACTTAAAAAGAATATCAGCCATACGTGTCGCAACAGTAGTTTTACCTGTACCGGGACTACCAGTAAAAGACATATGTAAACCTGGATTCCCAGTTGTGAACCCTAGATTTTCTCTTAATTTATCTATAACCAATAATGCTGAAATTTCTTGAATTCTTGTTTTAACAGGCATTAAACCAACTAATTCTTCTTCTAATATATCAATTATCGTTTTTATTTGTGTATCTAAATAAACTTGCTTTAAATTTAAATTTTTTTCTAAAGACAAATTTTCTAAGCTTTTTACTGTTTCCATATCCTCTTTACTCCTTAGTAAAAATATTTATTGATTGTTTATAAATTTATTAGTTAATATGATTAAAGATTTTAAATAGAGAATTTTTTTTTATAAATTTTTCTTTGTCAATAATTTATTAAACTTGGTTTTCAATACTTAACTTAAAATGTTGATAAATAATTAAGGTACTTTTGTGAAAAAATAAAAATACATATCTTATTTCTTATTTTATTTCTTAGTTTGAATTATAATAAAAGTATTAATAAATGATTTTTTAGTCTTGTGGATTTAAATAAGTATTATTAATAAGTACTTTCATTTTTATGTATGTAAAAATACCTAGATAATTATTCAGGAGAACAATCATATGAATTGGCAAGTTATTGGTCAAGTAATTACTGCAACACTAATTATTGTATCAGGCCCACTTATTATTTTTATAGCAAAAAAAGCTGATTTATAAATTTTTATAAATAGTATCTAGGCTAATTTTTTGAGTTTCTGAGGCGCTTGAGTCATTAGGTTGTACAAATAATTTGCAATGACATTCTTTTCGTTCACGCATTGAAACACAAGGGCAAACCCAATAATTTAGTTCAATTTCAGCTTTTTCACTACGAAAATTTCTACAAGGACATAACGGAACTCCATAATTATCTTTATAAGTAGCTAACCCTGTAATAATCACAGAAGTTATTGAAGGGTCTAAGCAAAAAAAGGTATTAGTTTGTTTAGCGTAGATTTCTGCAAAGTTATGCATTTCTTTTAGACGATTATAAAAATTTTCACTCTTTGTTGAATGCATTTGTATAGTTTAAATTTAGTCTTAAATCTATGTGTTAGTATCGTTTACTACAAAATTTATTAATAAAATATATTATGTTAATTAATTATTTACCTTCAATTTTAGTCCCTTTAGTTGGGCTAGTTTTTCCTGCAGTTGCTATGGGCTTATTATTTATCTACATTGAAAAAGACACTATTGAATAACTTTCGAAATTTCCAAGGTTCTCTAGAGAACCTTGGAAATTTCGAAAGTTATTCAATAGTGTCTTTTTCAATGTAGATAAATAATAAGCCCGTAGCAATTGATTGTTAAAGTGAAGACCCTAACCCAGAATAAGAACCAAAAATAAAAGTACCGACAACGACTATAACTCCTAGGCCACCAACTAATGCGACTAACCAAAGTGGTATTCTTCCTGTTCCTGCCATAATATTCTCTTGCTCCTATATCTTTTCTTAACCTTATAAAAATTCTACCTAGTAATTACAAAATTCTTTAGTTAAAGAAATAACTAGAGAAAAGTACTGCTAATATGAAAAATAATAATAAACCCCAGTATAAAGACGTACGACTTATTTCAACTTCTTGCTTATTAGGATTTGGACCTGTCATTGAATAAACTCCTATCGTTGGATAAATTGCATTGATGTAATTGCACCTATAAAGAATATCGTTGGGACAGCTAAACCATGTATAGCAAGCCAACGAAAAGTAAAGATAGGGTAAGCTACAGGTTGATTTGTATTTCTAGTCACGTATTTCTCCTAAATTTTATATATTTTTTTATAATCCTCTTGTTAAGTCTTCTAATTCTTGCTTAGCACTAAATCTATCATTTACTAACGGAACTTGTTGTCTGTCCTGTGTAAAGTATTCATTAGGTCTAGGAGTTCCAAAAACATCATAGGCTAAACCAGTACTTATAAATAACCAACCAGAAATAAATAAAGAAGGAATTGTAATACTATGAATAATCCAATAGCGTACACTTGTTATGATATCAGAAAAAGGACGTTCCCCTGTTGAACCACCAGACATTTTAAAACTTTCTCCATTTTATAAAAATATATTATACCTTTCTTGTTTATAAGTATAACAAAGTTATTTCTCATTCCTATTAAAATCTTATTTTTCTCGTAAAGTATAATTAGGTTCAAAAGTTTTCAAGTGGAGATTTTTCTTGTTAGCGAGCAGCGAGAATCGAACTCGCATCAATAGCTTGGAAGGCTATGGTTTTACCACTAAACTATGCTCGCACTTATAACCTACTATAATATAATTTATTTATGTTTATTAGTTTTATTCTAACTAAAAGATAAATAAATAAATAAGTAGTTTAAAAATAAATATTATCTAGACTAATTTTAATAAATTAAAGTCCTTCTAGATTAATATTTAAAAATCTTGCTAATTCAGATGCTTCATTTTCCAAAATTTCTAAAGACCTTGGTTGTTCCACAGGTGTTAGTGGAATTTCTCGTTGATCCTTTGTACATAAATAAATAACACGTTTAGGATTAATACCATCTTGTATATTTAATTTAATACTTTTAATATTTTTGAATGCATATACTAATAATATCTGACGATTTTTTCCTGGGAATCCACGTCTTACTATTCTAATCAATTCATTTTGCTTATCAAATTCATTATACCCACTACCGACATCCCAAAAAACTGTAAGCCCAATGTATATACTTAAACTTATAGCAACAACTCCATAGAATGTCATAACCAACCCTTGAGGTAAAAAGGATAATTCTGTTGAGTTAATAAAAAATAATAAATTTTTTTGAAAATAACTTGAAATACCTGTAAGTAAAAAGCCTAACCCCCCAAAAAATAAAATAAATGTCCAAAAATAATTGCTAAAACGTCTAGAACCAACCACAATATCACGTTTTAATAAGTTGTTAATTTTCTCAGTACTCATAATTCTTTCTTTTTTTTCTTAACAGTATAGAATTTATAAATGTTTAGACTAAAATTCTAAATTTAATTTAAATATTAACAAAACTAAAAAAAATTAAATTAATTTAATTCCTTTAAGGCCTAAAAACAAACCAGATGCAAGTACAAAGGCGATACCTAACAATAAAACGTAATCGATAAGAACACTCATTTTTTTTCCTTGGCTAAAAATTATAAAAAATGATATAATATACTATTATATATCTAAAACCAAAAAATACACTAATTTAATTGGCTCAACTGGTTCAAAAAATAAAATTTCTCATTCACTGGAATCCTAAATTATTCTCTTTTAAAAAGATATAAATATTTTTATATAATAAAGTTTTACAAAATACTTATGACAAGTTTTATTAAACCTTACAACGATGACCCTTCGGTTGGGCACTTATCAACACCAGTCACTTCATCAGCAGCAACAAAAGCTTATTTAGGCAGTTTACCAGCTTATAGAAAAGGACTATCTCCTCTTTTACGAGGGTTAGAAATTGGTATGGCGCATGGTTATTTATTACTAGGACCTTTTGAAAAATTAGGACCATTAAGAGCATCTGAAATTTCACTTCTAATTGGGTTTCTATCTTCTGTAGCTTTAGTAACAATACTGACTGTTTGCTTAGCTATGTATGGGAAAGTAACTTTTCAAGAATCTGAGGTTATTAATAAAAATGATTTATTGAATGGTAAAAATTGGAACCAATTCACTTCTGGATTTTTTATTGGTTCTTTTGGAGGCGTTAGTTTTGCGTATTTAATTCTTCTTAATTTAGATTATTAGGTAAGTAGTTTTTGGACCTCTTAAAAATTAAGAGGTCCAAAAACTACTTACCTAATAATCTAAATTAAGAAACTTAACATATAGACGTGTTTTTAATATAGCAAAACAATATTTATAAAATTTCCCGGATAATTGGGATTCATTGATTTTTAAGTTAACGAGTAATGTTAAACGTTTACTAATATTTTTATCATTAATTATTACTGAATTCAGACGTTTAGAATATAATTCATCTTTAACCATAAGAATAGATACAAATGAAACCCCTAACCCAGCCTGGACACCACGTTTAATAGCTTCAATAGAATTAAGTTCAAGTTTTATTTTTAATTTGTTACTCTCTATATTAAATTTTTTTAAAACATCATCCATTAATTTCCTACCTACAAAATTAGGTTTTAAAGTAATAAAATCTAAATTATATAAATTTTCTTTAGTTATACTATAAACATCCTTCAATTCATGAGATTTAGGTAAAATTAAAACTATTTCTTCTTTAAAATAAGGTGTACTATATAATGAGTTACATAATTCCTTAGGTATTTCCTCTTCTTCAACAATTCCTATATCGACTTTACCATTAACAATATTCCAAGATATACAATTAGTACAATCAATTTCTAGCTTAACATGCGTATATGAATAGCGCCTGCAAAATAAGTCAATAATTTTTGGTAATATATATGTTCCTACTATTTCATTAGAGCCAATAGTTAGACTAATCCTCTTTAACTTTTTTAAATAAACAACAGCCTTATCAGCTTCTTCACATAACCTTAAAATTCTATCCGCGTAATCTAGTATTAATTCTCCTGTAAAAGTAAAATAAATTTGTTTTTTTCTGCGGTCTAAAATTGGAGCATCAATCTCATATTCTAATTTCTGGATTTGTAAACTAAGTGCTGGTTGTGAAAGATATAATTTTTTAGCTGCTTGTTTTATTGTAGCTTCATTTTTTATTGCTTGAATAATTCTTAATTGCTCAAGGCTAAATGGGAAATATTTCATTTTACATTAATAATATACTCCTAATCTTTATATCTTTATAGAAATTTCATACTAGATTATAATTCTATTTCAGTGATAGACCAAACCATTAAATATTACTAGATATACAAACTTTAAAGAAGGATGGTTTGTATTTTTAATAATATAAAATAATAAGTATATTAAATAAAATCTTAGTATTTGACATAATTCTTATATGTAATAGACAATAATGTTTAGAACAAGGAGTGTTTCTATCATAGCTAGTATACTCTGATTAGCTTTAACATGTAAAGGTTACTAGTAGTAGTAATTTGTATTATTATTAAATATTATTAGTTCTAAACATAAAACATTTTATAAATAGACTAATAATATAATTATATTGGAGAAATAGTTCATTTTTCTATAGGGAGAATCTATTAAAATTTTTATTAGGGATATTAGTATGGATATACGTCTTATATTTGTTTTTTCTCCTGTGTTAGCAGCAGCATCTTGGGCATTATATAATATTGGTCGAGTGGCATTACAACAATTCAACAAACTAGCTTCACGTTAAAATGAATAATCACTAAATAAAATGAAAAGTGAGATAAAATTATTTATTTTACTCACTTATCATATTAGTAAAAAACTACAATTTAATCTTAAAAACTTATTAATTTTTTTATATATTTATATATATATAATACTTTGCATAAAGTCTAATAGAAACGGAATGGACCGCTAAGTTTGTTTTTATTTGCACTTGACAAGAATAATAAAATAAAGGTATACATATATGTAGTCAACTATAATAATAGTTCTTATTATTATATAGTTTAGTAATAACAAATAGATTGTTATTATGTTTTGATTATGATCTGAAAATAAATGCAACGAGGAGTATTACTCTAATGGCTGTACCTAAAAAAAGGCGCTCAAAAGCAAAGGGAAGAACTAGGTTATCAAATTGGAAGTCTAAAGGACGTACAGCAGCTGATAAAGCTTTAAATTTGGCAAAATCTATAGTTAAAAAACGTTCTACGTTTCTATTTGACCCCAAAAAGAAAAAAGT